AGAGCGAGCCTTACCGCGCCTAAAAGAGAGGTATGGGTTCCAAGGGGTTAAGGAGAATAGGGCACTCTTTATTAAAAGCAAAAAAGAAGTCAAGTCCTTTGCCGGGGTTTTCTATAGATAGATGGATAGAGTAGTGTGTTAGTGTTACGACAGATGAGCAGAGGTATTTGATTGATCCATTGCAGCTTAAGCCAAAGACTCGAACAGTAGCATTGGCTGCTATGATTGGAGCTGTGATATTAGCTCATGACCGGTTAACTTATAGCTCAATCTGAATCGTAGAGTGCTTTCACTCTTCAGCCTTCTTTCGGCAAATACGGTGGATGCCGCAAATCCGGTGTGTTGTCTCCTTGAACAGAGAGTCAGAAAGCTTAAATTCCTTCCTCCCTCATTCCCTTTTACAACATTAGGCACTAAGCAGGGGCGGGCTTTCAAAGTAGTAGCGCTAGCGGCGCAGAAGGGACACCATTGAATCAAGTTTGAAAGACTACGTATAAAAGAAGAATCCCCAGAGGGGGAGCTGCGCGAAGTGAGAACTAGAGCTTTAGGTTAACGTCACAGAGCCGGTAGGAACGGCACGTGCTGTATGAAACAATATGGCTCACTTAGGCCCGACGCCAGGACGCTTGTACTAGGATAGCCTATAAGACTTGTGGAGATAATCTTAATATAAACCATGGGCCCGGCTAACAAAGGTACTAGAACCTTCTAGCTGATGGTCAAATCTTGGTCTCTGCCTATCGCCGGGACGTGTGATGCGGAGGCTTCCGTCCCCAAGGACGGACTGGGAAGTTATTCCCCTTCAACTTGACCAGCTTAATCACCTAAAGCCTATGAATGAATCTCAACCGTATCCACGTCACATTCAAGGTCGATTAATTGGCTTATTTGAATGCTGAAAAACCGCCTTTTCGATGCTTTTAGTATGGTGACACTAAACTGAAGCGTTCATAAAACGAATAATTGATCCAGCCAAACGATCGTAGATTTTAGTTTCCGCGTAAGCCCTAGTTACTAACTTTCCTCCCTTTCCTTACCTAGAAGTCTTTGGCAGGCTTTCCATCTTAATACTAGAAAGAGACTTTCAGCTTTCACTCTTAATGAATGCAGTAACGGGTGGTTTCCTAAGGGGTTTCCTTACTCTGCTATCGATTCAATTCAATTCGTGCCAGCTGCGCTTCCTCTTCTAGAACAGTGACAGCCTAGTCTGATTCCCCCTTCCTAAAGTGCCACACATGCCTACTTACTTAGGTCAATCAGTTCCTTCCGTCGCCTTCCCCAGTAGCCCCTTTTGCCCTGTCCTCTTCTATTCCTATTCAACTTGGAATTTCTTAAAGTAAGACACTAAAGCATTCAAGCAGGTAAGACAGTGACGAACTCGTCCATTAACTATGCCAGTTGCTTTCAAACAGAGGGCATATTAGAGTAGAGCACCCGCTCATTCTCTTCCTTCAAACGAGAGCCCGTCCTCCCTTTTTGTCCTAAATGCCATCTTCCTTCGTCCTTTGCTACTACTATTGATTCAATTGGGCTAGGCTAACCCTTGAAAGCAAAGAGCTTATTCGATTTCTTTTAGCCCCGTCGCAGCAGACCGCTATAGAAAGCCCCTCAAAGGCAGCTATACATATAGATGAATGAAGATCAATATCGTTCCCTCATGAGTTCAAAAAGTAGAAGTTTACTTGGCCGGTTGCTTTGCTTCCTCGTTGAATAGGCTGCTTGCTACCATTAAAGTGAGTCACCCCCAAACCATATTGAAAAAGACTAAGTCAACTAAAGTCCATTCTTTAGCGCACACCTCCGCATGCTTATCGCCTCGGTGCTAGCTTCTTTAACTCGGAATGATAACACGAGCCCTGGAACAGATTGTTTCGGATAGCAGTCTTAGCATCAGACTAAGGCAGATCCAATTTGATTTAGTCTATACCTATACGGGTAGTGCTATTCCAATTGGTTCAAGCTAAGCAGCCGAAGCAACTGCTGGGGGTACCTATCCAACTGTCTCTGCCGCTGGTGGAACTGGATATCGATCCAACGGGTTCGGACGCGAGCGAAGGGAAGCGTTGTACTATGGTTTCAATGGGTGAGGATGCTAGGTTACCAGGTTCTCAAATCGGGTATTGAACCGTCTCTCCCTCCTGCTGCAACCTTTGCCTCTATCTCTACTTCTGGATCTCGAACTCAAACTGATGCCTAGCTGCCTGAATCTCTGCTTCCTTCTACTACCAGCGGGCTAGCCTTAGTTATGATGTGTATATCGGTTGGAGTACGGATCTCGCTACATACTAAAAGGATGTTAATCGCCGCATTGGAACTACCTCTGCCCTTCACCCATCAAAGTCCGATACAGGAACCTCTTTCTCTTACTCAATGGTCCTTTCCCTCCCGGGAGAGGTTGATAGAGATGAGACTGATCCGGCTGCGAATGGCACATTTCACGTCTTTTCTTCAACGGTAGCAAACTAGTTGTTAAGCGCTGTTGGTGCTTTCCATTTCCCCCTCAAGTCTGACTTCCGTAATCATATTGACTTCTGGTAAAGCTTCTTCACTGTTGAATTGTTGTGGCGGTCGAGCCTCGAATGAAGAGGAGTTAAGTTCTCTGGCAATATTCCGCATAGTCTTGGGTGCCCAACCCGTGATAATCATTTTCAGGAGACTTTACCAGGATCAATAGCCCAGCTACACTACCACTACCCGTGAGATAGAAGTAGGGCACTTCACTCACCTTAGAGTGAGTGAGGTGATTACAGAAAAGTAGTGTAGTCCGCACTACCTATCTGTAATCAGTTTAGCTTAGAGTTGTTTGCTGACACACGTTACTATCACTCTGGTTGCTGCTTTCACTCGGATTCTCCTCGGGTGGCCTTATTCTTTCAAAATGGGCATATTGGCTTGGCTTGCGAAAGAACTGAGAGTTACTGGATGGTTGGTTGACAGGTGTCTGGCTAGCAAAGAACCCGACAAAAACTAGTACAGTAGCGCCCTAGGCTATTTGATATAGTATAGCCGCGGAGACTACTTGCATCAGGGTAAAGCCCCCTTTATGAGTAAGCCCCCTTAGAGATAGGAAAACGGCCTAGCTGCTTTATTGAGAGATTTCGGCACCATTGAGAATTCTTTAAATAATTAGCTGCTATTTCAGTGGTTGAAGTGCCGGTCGGCATTGCCTAAGTAACGTCCGACTCTGTTTGCGCGCTTCTCTCCATCCGTTGAGTCGGTGGAAGGCTACTTGACCTAGCCTTCAGAGAAGAATAAAGTCAGAGAAGCCGGTGCAGCAAGCCGATCCGACATACGTTCAAACGCATGCACCTTTCGACTACTTCTCTCTCAGGGCGCGCCATCCAAACTCGCTGTGATGGATGAACGCGGATAGAACAAATCTATCTCGGCGTAGTGAGTAATAAGAATTCCTGCCGTCTTTCTTTCTTTTTTTATTGTTTTATTGCTTTCTTTTTTTCTTTCTTTATGGAAAAGCTAAAACCCATTTCTGAGACCCATAATCTGAATTTATGAAAGATAGATAGAAAGAGAAAGCTGCCTTGCGGGAGAGAGAGACCTGACGCATAGCCGGCGCACAAGATCCAATCTTTTTTGCAGTTCTTAGAGAAGTGAATTCCAAAACACCACAATTAAGCAAGCTAAAATAGCTTGCCTCACTTCCATGCATGCGATAGCTTGTCCCAACCAAAACTTGCCGCTTCTATCAATCAATGCACACAAATATGCTTGCTTGGACAGACACAAAGATATGCTTGCCCCTACGTAACTAGAGCCCTGTAGGTCCTCCTATCTAAGGCTAGGTTTCAACACCATTCACTGGTAAGGCCCCACATGTAGCATTCCCGACGGCGGCTATCCCGAGCTAGCCATCCATAGTTGCCTCACTTACTCCATAGGGCTCCCTTACCCCACAACCCTCACTGAAATTCAATGAAAGGCAGACCCCCCCTACTTCAATTAAAGCGTAAGCCTAAGCCAGCTCAGTGAAGACTTCTCAAATACCCGACCACAGAAAGATACAGAACAAAAAATTCGTGCTCAACCAACCCGTCTCAATCCATGTCAATCATCAACCAAGGCCCGCACCAGCTCTCATTACCATCCCTCTTCAACCTACCCCAACACCTATTCCCATTACCACGCCTCCACAGAACCCTCAGAACCACGCACCAGCCACCATCACTATCCCTAAACCTTCACCTATCGTTATCTAAACCCCACCCTTTTCTATAAGTAAGGGAAGGTAAGGCTTTCAAAGGTGTCTTGGACATATGAAACCAGGACGATAGTATTGAAAGTGGAGAAGAAAGAGGGTGAATAATGTGCGGAGATAGGAAATATGACTAGGTCGGGACGATGCTTCAAACCTGACCATTTGAGAACCACGGAAGGACCAAGGAAAGGAGAAAGCAGTAGAGAAAGCCCCAGCAACAGAGGCCTTTCACAAGGCTCTCAAGAAGCCAGAGTAGAATGTGGCGGAACAACTGAAAAAGATCCCCACGCAGATCTCAATTGTTGATTTATTGAGAACCTCGGAACATCACCGAGAGCAAATGATTGAGGTTCCGCAAAAGGCCCATGTAAAAGACAATCTCACTCTCGAAAGGCTGGCCGACTTGGTCGGACAAATCATGGCGCCTAGGGTGATCCACTTCTCCGATGATGAGATCCCCGCCGATAGGACAACCCACACGCACCCGCTTTCGATTTTGGTGTCTTGTCGGGCCCAGATAGTACCTGCAGTGGTGATTGATAATGGGAGTGGTTTGAATGTTTGCACGTTGAGCAGTGTAAAGGCCCCGGGGCTGGGGCATGGGGATATGAAGAGAAAGACGATGACGGTCCGACCATTCGAAAATTCCGTCTTCCAGACTGTTGGAGTAATTGAACTTGACGTTGTGATCTGGCCGTACCAGTTCAAGATCCGTTTGAATGTGGTAGATATCGAGACATCGTTCACTTTCCTATTGGGAAGACTTTGGCTCCATTCAGCAGGGCCCTTCCCCATAAGGCCCATCTACGCTGCACCAAAGGGTAAAGTTCGTTATCGACGACCAGCTAGTCACTATCTTGGCTGATGACGAAGAAGTGGGCTCAAGAAAGGTAGAAGTTGTGCAGCATGTAGAGTCGGGACTTCAATTCCTATCGTATCAGTTCGAGACAGTCAATTGTATCCCCCTCGACGCGAGGCCATCCAAAAGAATGAAGACGAGCTCACCCGGGTGGAAAATGCTAGCGAAGATTCAATTTCACCCCCTATTTGAGTAAGGCTGGGTCTGGGGATTAGCTTACAAGGAAGGCTTGTGCCGGTAACTCTGCCAAGGCCACTTTACTTAGTAGGGCTTGAAAGGCTGGACTATAAGCCCACTCCCCAGGATTACGTTAAGCTAGCAGAGCGGAGAAGGAAGATTCTAAAAGCAAGAATAAATGGGGAGCCCAACCCGTGCGATTTTATGCCGCCCCCACCACCTCTCTACACCAGTTTCCCGATCAAAGGAGAAAGCCTATCTTACCCGCCTGAGTTTGAAAACCTCGTGTCAACCCCAACCTCTTCCCCAGCAAGATAGGGCAATGCATCCCCCCATTCCACTAGTTCTGATGCGTACTGCGCAAAAAGACTCCTCTGGTCACCTTCTTATGGCCTGCGCTCCAGTTCACCTGTCTCAAGAAGTCTCGAGTCGAGGATTGGAACGGGTTACGCGGCTGCTCATCAATGTCTCTATTCGACTCCTCCATCCGCCTCGAGCACTGAGACCCCGTTGGATACGAGTGAAATGCTCGAGCCGGGGGAGATTTAATACGTTCTTCGCCTCCAACTAAAAAACCCATACCCCCGGCGTGCACCCTTCATCAAAACCCCCATCACCAGAAAGAATTAAATACAGACGTGCGTAGTGGCCCGATTCTAGAGAAGCATAACTCCTTCCTTCGAATCCAGCCTGCCATCAATCCTAATCTAATAGTCGGAACTCCCCCTCATCTATAAAGGATAAATTTGCCTTGATCCTTTAAATAAAGCCTTCCTATGCTCCATATGCCTATTATTCTTGGGTCACTTCTGGCTCCCCTTCTTCAATAAGGTTTACTAATATAATAGAAAGTCAAGGGCTCGCCTACCTCTCATTCGCCATCCATCCCTGACTTATATTCCTCTATGTCTTGAGGAGACTAGTGTCCCTCCTCGGGGTCATCCCTCTACTAAAAAGCCGTAGGAAGAAAAGTGGGTCATTTTTTCTCTTACGCGGGGGTCGAGCCACTCTCCTTAAAGCATTAAACTACTTCCTTGTTTGTGGTGCCCCCTCTATACGAGTGGGAATGACTAGTGGATTAAAGCATTGAAAGAGGTGGAGCAGGGGATTGAAAGTCACTACCAGGTTCATAAGATGCAGTGAAATCTGGTACTGATGCTGATCCGGCATATTCATTCTTATCTGGAAGAATTTTGTTGGCTTGCGTCTGATTAGCTAGTTGGTGAGGATGGCTCGTTTTCTCCACTCGCAGCTCGCATGGCTCGCATTCGCTGATGGGCGGGGAGCTGCTGATAATCAAACCGATTGCCTGCTCAGCTCTATCAGGTATTCCAAGGGGTATTTTCCAAGTCAAGAGTGTCATGAGTGGGATAAGGAGTTGATAGAGCTTTCCCTCTAGTTGACAAGACTTCTTATCCACAAACAGTTCCTAGTGTGGCATGCCTTCCTCGAATATGAATAAGTACTCGTGTAACGGCAGATAAAGCCGCGAAGGCGTACCCTTGTTCTTTGGTTGAATTATCTTTGTCTTTGGTGTACCCCCTCCTGGGGTTAGTGGGCTGGCACAAACACTGGATAGAAATCGCGCCAGTATGTATTCTTGTCATCAGCCACTTGCTCGACCATTCATTTACTGAGCTCTTTTTATAAATTGGAAGAGTTTCTCGCTATATGAGCGTGAAAGTTCAACGATCCAAAGATGCCTTCTCGAGCTAAAAGCTCGTTTCTTCTATTCATTTTGCCACTATAACTATATTCGAATGAAATCAAAAGCCTACTCTTGCATCTTCCATTCGTGCATCTGCTGCTTCCTTATCTTTCTAGTTGCTCCGTTCCAGAGCAGTCCTTACTATGATGTAGTATAGGGAATGATGATAACTGAAAGAAGAGAAAGTGCCATAGTGAGAATGAGAACCGCTATGTAGCCATGGTGACTCAAGTCAAAGTACTAGGAATAGCACTATACGGATTGTTTACACTTGTTACTTGACCAAATCACAACAAACAAGAAATACTAGGAGTCACATGGGATTTATCTAACTAAAGCCAAGCTAAGCTAACGAGAGGGAAAGGCCCCAAGCCAGGTCGTAGTGAGCATCTCGGGACGGACCCAACATAATCTCTAGCATATGGGCGACGGCTAAGCTTCGTTCTATGGCGGTTTAAGCTAGCACCCGTTTCAGCATATCATCTCGCTCGATTCCAAATCCATAAGAGGCGGAGTCCCAAGCATCTCGAGAGTAGCTATAGCATCATTAATAGAGCTAGCGGCAGATTCTTTAGCACTCGTACCTTCATTATGAATTAACTAGCACGAGTAGCGGCCCTAGTTAATTCATACTCCGGCGCTGGGATCACTTTACCTATAGCTAACCTAGAGAGCTTTACTTTAAGATAGCTCGGGCAGGCACTCTTCTTCGGAAAGAGGAGTTGCTTGCCTTACCACACCAACCACCTTAGCGCTAGAAGTTCTAGCAATGGGCAGCTAGGCAAAGGAAGATTATATAGCAAATTCATATTCATTAGATAAGAGATTGCGGATCTGTTCTTAGTGAGGACAACCGGATTGGGACGATCAGGTCGGTTGAGGGCAGCAGCACACCCATAGGTGGATTGCCATTCTTGTACTGTTTGGGTAAAGGGCAGGAGCGCTCTTTCCCTCTCACCAGTACTTACTAGTTGGGGTGGGGCAACCGGTTCAAACCAAATATCCAACAGACGCTTTCCTTAATGGCTGAACTCGACCGAAAGGGAAAGGAAAGCTTTGATACCAGAAGTCACGTAGTAAATGGATATTCCATGGGAGACCTTAATACGACCTTTTTTCACTCTACCACTGTGATCAGGAGAAAGCGAAAGAGGGGCGGAGCGAATACAGAGTGAGCGGCCTAAAGAGAGGTTTCACTCTCAGTCCTATTTCGTTCCCTCCTTTCCCTTGTTATGTATTCAGATAGGTTCAGGTTAACAGACCTTTTTAGGCTTTTATCCCTCCGCTGAAGCTACTAATTAGCCAGATCGTCTATTTGCTGAGAACCTTACCCGATACAGTGCCCAGATCTTCTTGAATAAACTACTGTTTGCCCCTTGGAATTAAGCCTCTTAGGCTGTCTACCTTTGATTCAATAGTCTCACCTTGGCGGTCTACTGAGAAGGTCGTATCCATGGTAGGGAAAGGCTTCCTTCCTTGATAACGTGGTACGTACCAGGGACCTCACGTATACCTCTTAACCAAGGTATGACTTGGGAACCAACCTGGAAAGCAATACCGAATTGTCCTTACCTTACATCACAGTTGATTGATGGAAAGGTTGCTTCAAGTCTTATCCGGCAGGCATGTAGGGAACAAGATTGGCAAGGCGCAGACCTGGGACTCTCTCACTTGGGCAAGGACGGACTAGTCACTTTTACACTCCCGCGAAAGCTTCGGTAAGAGCCGTATCCTTGTTCGATACCATTTCGGAGTATCCACTAGGTGCCCTAACCTTGTAAGACATTCCGCCCTATCATTTAAAAGCTTTACTAAATCGGTAAACCCGGGGAAATTCTATAAAATGAGGCTGACCTCAATCCGTAGTCGATCCGGAAGCCCGACTCAAGCACAAACAAAAAAAGTCTTTCCACAGGGCGGCCAGAAGCACTGAAGACTCTTATCCTTGTTCGATCGAATCCTTCTTAGATCCCATACTTGGTCCATCAGCTCGGGTTTTTTCTCCCTTGGTCTTGGTTCTCCCTGGGAGTTGGTCCCAGATCGATACCCCACGAGCCTTATCCTTGTTTGAGCCTTAAGCTGCATACCCTGGAAGTCGAGCTAAAGAGTCAATTATTTAGATGGCATAACCCTATAAGACCTTGCCCCTGGCTTTCCTAAATCCGTACTACCGGGTTCTAAACTGGTGCTAGAACGCTTCCTTCTCCCTTCCCGGGCAACAGCTCTTGCAGACCCTCGTGCGCACAGGCAGATCTATACTTCCGCTGATTAACGGATCGAAGTTGGGAGAAGAATGCCTTAGCTTAGGCCGACTAGAACCAATGATTTCACACTCGTACCCGAGCTCCAATCCCTTGATTTCGTAGCCCTAGCACCAGTTTAGAACGGGGAAGAGTCAGAAGACAGCAGGTCGGGATGTAAGCCCCAGAGGTTGGTAAATCAGTGTGGGAAAGCCCCTCGTTTGAGTATGCGCCATCCCCCTCACTTCCAGAAAGCCGTTGAGCGTATGTGTCGCCTGAGACTTTGGTAGAACATCCGGCTGCAGAAGGCATCTGGTTTGAAGACTTGTTCCGAAACCGATCAGAATATACAAAACTGGATCCGGAAGGAATGTCATTAAGTGAAGGAGTCCTCGTAAGCGCATAGGCAAAAGAGCTTGGTGCTCGTTGTTCACCATTTGCTGTTACACATGGGCGAGACGAAAAAAAAGCCCCCTCTATATATATAGTTGAGCTACGAGAACAGCCATTAGGCTAAATTGATTAGAACCGTTTTTTGTTTTGCCAGTTTATAACTGACCTCTGGAACTCTTCCACCTCCGAAGGTGTCTCTAGCCGACTTAAGAGCCTACCTTTCCTTTAGAGCGATCTTCCGTGGTTCTCAATGTGACCCACGAATACCACCCGGATCAAAGAGTTGTGCAGTTCCATATCGAAGTTAGGTTGGAAGCAATTAGTGGTTAATCGATGGGAACCTTAAAGAGATGTAACTCATGTACCGAAGTAGAGTTGTTAGTTTCAGTGTAGTGTACCAGTATAGCTTAGTCCTTATCTCGCTCATACCAAGAAAGAGGAATACGGCGCTTACTGGAGATAGAGCAGGAAAGGCTATGTACGGGTAAAGGTAATCGACCTATTCGCCTAGTGGCAATCTTTCACAGGAACATAGTAGGTCAGGGTACATGTGGTCTAAGACCTATTAGCGTACCGGATATAGCCAAGTAGTTGGGGAGGTTCACATCGACAGGTACAATCTCATTCCGGTAAAGGTGGTCGAATTTACGGGAGAACTACTTGGGCAAGTTGGGACAGCCTTCGAGGCTGACTTCCCCTTCTTCCGCTTCTCAAGGAGGGGACTTTCTCTCCCAGGTAGAAGTAAGCGAACTACTCCTTCCCTCTGCCTTAGCCCTGCCTCCAACTGCTTCAATAGCTGCGGTTCATTTTCCTTTCCTTACTCCCACAACATATGAAGATTATTAGGATGAATCTTCTTTCACTCCTATTAACTAGAAGGGTGAAAAAGAACTAGGTGCTGTAGGAGAGTTAGCCATTCAAGAGCGGATAAGGCTAAAAGATCAAAAGAAGGGCTTGGCTTATTCTATTCATCTGCACCACCTGACAGAGATTCGTTCACAGCCTCGTTCAGCTAGCCGGATGGATGTTCTCACCAATCAATAAGAAAGACATGGATAGAATGAAGCAGACCTGAACTAAGATCCTGTCTCAGAGGCTATTTGAATGCGATTTAACGCGGCTGCTCACGATATCTTACCCATTTTAGCATCCAAACGTGGCTTTTCGGTCCTTATTGAGTTTGATTTTGAAAGAATTAGCCCGTGGGTCAGCAGCGATATGGTTTTCTTACCCCTCTTTGACCGGGTAGCTGGCTTGATGATTGATCTCGGTGAGTTCCACCCGTTGGATGGATTCCTTTTGCCCTCTTTTGAAGCAAGTAGGGTGGGATTCTTCTTTTCTAGCAGCTCTCAAAAGGCTTCAAAAATGGATTGAGTCCCCCTTGAGACTAGCCGGACAATGGAGATAGGTGTGGATACGCATCTTTTAATTCATTAGCTCGCACAGAACCCCAGAGTTCTATCAACCAAGAGCTTCATAGAGAAAGGAGTCATTTGGATGATCTACAGTCCGCATCTGCTCTAAGAGATTGAAGCGGTTGGAAAGCATCTGCAAAGAAAGTCACTAAACCGCCGTCAGTAAAGTGATAGAAAGACCCACTCTGCAAGAAAGGACCAGGTTGTAGTCCAAAACTCCCTTTCTGAACCCCTTGGGCCTTGACTCATTGGGGGTATTCTAATTTTTCTATTCTAGCCGGCACTCTAACAAGTCAACTGGTAAACTGCCATTCCTTTAGTCGAGCTACTTTCGCAGCTTTCTTCGCTGGATTGACCAGCCGACTTTACCGATTGCTTTTCAGCTTTTACTTTGAGTGATCGCAGGTTCATTAGCTAGTTGTTAAGTGCGGAGGTAAGAATCGATTCTTTATCCCTTTCTTTGAACCTACACAGGGCTTTCTTCAAAGCTAGCCGAATTCCAGAATACATCTGTGCGAGGACGGGTTTCCTCTGCTAACTACCAGCTGATAGGGATTGAGACCCGTAAGGAAGTCTGGGCCTTTTTTAGCCCAAATCAAGATGGAAAGCCTTTTCCTTAGTTAGCGATAAAGCAAGCCGTAAACCAACCCTTCGCCAACTCGACTAGATCCTTCGCAAACCAGCCCGACTAACCGAGGAAGGCAAATCGGATTGCATTCAGGGGAAACGCAACTTGAAGCGCATGGCCTAGCAGGAAGCATCGTAGCATCAAACCAAGTCAGCATCTCCGAAAAGCTCCCCTCCGACTGCCCAACTCAACGCTACATCCCCAGCTGCCTACCAAAAGACAGATTCGCTTCTCGGATGGTTTACGACCCGCTTCATCAAAGCATGGGACTTTTTGGACGTAACCATTCTTCTCCTATGATATTTCTTCCGCTCCTTAGCTATAACGTTCCAGAGTCATGCAGAACAGACACTAACCCTCCTCCAATTACTATAAAATTCATTTCATTAATTGGACCTTCAAGGAACGAGTAGAGTACAAAAACGAAAGATCCGAGTAACCCCCCGAGCTAGGGTAAAGGCCGTAGCAAGGAGACTTTAACAGACCAGTTAGAGTAAAGCCTCCACTTTCATAGAAGAGCGTTAGTAGGATAAAACAGCAATCCCAAGACTAGCTTCCCCGGACAATGTATATTGTGAAATGGTGGCGCTATAACAAATCCAGAGTACCTTAACTTGCGGTTGCCGCACAAAGCTGGTCACCTTAACCAGTCATACCCATTTATGGAAATTCAGGATCTGAAGCTCAAATGAAAGCCATGAAACAAGTAGCTACTCCTACTGCAATTGGGGGCTTCTTTTAAGCCAGCCCACCAAAGAATTCCACCTCGACTCCCCTCTACCAGAGAATCCATGAATTCCGGGCACCTGCAGTAGCAGCAGGGATGGGGAAGACAAATAACCAGCCAACTATCTATGCCTTAAAGCCTGCCTTCCTCTCATCTTCCTTATGGAATGGGCTCCTCCTTAGAATTAACGAGATCTAGAGTCTTGGATGAATCCTCTTGAAACGGGGTCGATCAACCCTAGAAGACTCTATGGCTTAACAGCCCAGTGAATAACCTGATTCAGAGAGATAACCCGGTCTTTAGACACTCGCCCTACTTCTAAAGATAGATAGAAAAGGTTGGGGAGTGCCAGATGCGGAAGCTGACGGAACGGAATTAAACCTAAGTACCCAGCTGCTGAGGTGGCGTAGTGACAGGCGGGAGCAATAACAACAGAAGGAAGAAAAACCTGCAGTAGTATATTCGGTTGTTTGCGGTGGAATAGATTCAAGCGTCCGGGCCAGTAGATCCAGAGCAAATAGGCGTTGACTTAGTTGCTTTTGCAGTTTCTTCTAATCCCGATGTTGATCCGACGCAACTTACCGGTGATAGTCGCAGCACCAGGAGCTTTCAAGGGAGGCAGACATGTATAGATAGTAGCGGATAGTGGCATACCTTCCGGATCGAGGGTCCCACCCGGTAAACACCATAGAGGCGAAATACCTGCAGGGGGGGGGAGAGGCCCTTCTCACTCAAGCTCAAGCATGAAAGTTCGGAAGGACGACGTACCATGATACTTTCTGCTTCGTCGAGTGGATTAGAAGCAGTTATCTCACGTTTTAACGAGCTTCTAGCGGGTTTAGTCATCATTCTCATAGGAGTGGGCAGTTTCGGGTGTTGTGACGCTTTCTGTGGTGATTCCCAATACGAACAAGTAGCTTAGCTTCTAGCCCTCTCCTGTTCCTTCCCAATATGCCTATTTTAATTATGCCGATTGAAGTGACTATTTACTTTGCTTCTTATTCATACTATGAAACGAGACGAGCTACTCCATTGGCTTATCTAAAGTCTTAACTAAACCATTCTGTGAACTAAGAAACTTATGTACCGGAAAGGATGTTGGTCCTAACAATCCAAACCAGTAATTACAACAATTAACAATCGATCGTCCGTGCGGGAAGAAAGACTAAATGGAGGCTTTTAAAAAGGGTGGTAAAGCACCTTTCTTTTTTGAATAGTTTCTTGTAGTATAAACGCTTTCCGTTGCAGCGCCAGTTAAGGTGAAGGTTGTGCCTATCATGACGATTCCAATGAATTTCCTGGGGACGACGGGTAGGCCTACTTCCTTGCTTCCCGTTGAGGCGGGCTCCGTTCTACCCATTGGTTGACTCCTCTGTTGACCATGCCACTCTCTTTCAGAGCCTGTTGGTAAGCGCTTCGTCCAGTATCAGGCTCGCGTACAATCACGTCACTTGGCCCCTGCTGCCTAGAAGTGGCCGAACAAAAAGAGATTTTACCCCAAAAGATCAACAGAAAGAATAGCGCTATATGAAAGAGAAGTAGTCTACGAGTTCGGGTTCGGTTATGCCTTCTTCATTGGCCTTCTCTCCCAGAGGCTAGTCCGCTCTGCTCTTTTGGCCCTAGTTCCTATAGTCATTCATTGATCACTGACATTTCCGCCGGTCCGTAAGCCATCAATCTCGACATCAAAGAAAGCCCACCCAGAAAAGAGAGTTCTTACGTATACGAATGCTTAAAGAGTGCAGACTTTGGGGATACCGGAGTGGGGACGTTGGTACACGGGGGGTTTACTGTATTCAGGAATTTCATGTATAGAGTCAATCTCTGGAACCCCCTATAGCTGGGGGGAATACGAGAGGGACCAAGTGCGGAATGAAGGCACTGCAAGTGATTTTCCTATTCATTCAAATGCCAGTGATTCAAAAAAGACCTGACTTTGACTAAAAAACAAGTCTACTTCCCGACTTTCTCGGAGAAGAGACTCTTTCTGCCCGGTTCTACCCTATTTCTCTTATGTTGTGAGTAGGGCGCGGCGCTAAGGCTTTCGAAAAGACAGATGAGCGCCGTCGAGCAACTCCTTCATTGCTTCATGGTTAAGGCCGAGTGAAAACGCTCTTTCAACTTCTTATAACAGGGATTTATACAATGCTCATTTCCTCATGGGTGATCACTCGCTCTTTATCTAGTAATCCTCTATGGAATGACTAGACTAATTGATAGTCTGCATGGACTCGGCACCGCCTCTCCACGGGTCGCTGTGACTAATCAACTCAGGTCAAGCTATCAATCCCGCCCTCCGGAGCATACTACCAAGGAACCAAGCCGCCTCTGTCTTTTAGCCCAACCTCTCTGTTAAAGAGCCTATCTAGTCGATGGGAATCCCCACCAACTTTGGATATTGTTAAAGGCTACCCAAGTGGAAGGGAAGAAGTAAACTCCCATACAACTATATGAAGTCAGTGATTGAATTGAAGTGGGAGAGTGGGCTTGGGGTCAGGGAAGCCCACGGAGCGGTTAAAAGATAGGGGTAAGGGACGGGAAGACTTGCTTTTGTTGTTCCTATTCCTTCTGCCTATTCTCTTTTTTAGGAGTGGCGATTGAAAATACTCCTGCTCATCTTCCAGCTCCTTTAATCTTTATATTAGATCAATCATATGCCTTCCGCCCCTTAATCTATCTTGGGCTTGCTAGCGAGCTTGCTTCCGTTACATACTTGCTTTCCTATTGCTTTCGATTGAAATTGATAATACATACGATAAGCCTATTGCCCTTGCTTGCTTTCCTTCTAGTCTGGTGTGCTTGCTTTACAAAAAAGAGTTTCGGGTGCAGTTGCTGTTCAGGGAAAGAGGTAAGGTTACGGTTTCGGGTGCCTGCTCCAGTTGCTAGCGAGCGGGCTTGTGTTTGTTGTACTGGAAGAGATCCTGTTTCCTTTGATTGCTGGCATTCAACCCTTGGCTCACTCTTTCCTGGTTCCTGCTGGAAGGCGGGGAAGGTTCGAGTGAGTAGGTTAGGTTTCAAGTAAGAGACGGGCAACGGTATCTTTCAGATCCTGCTCGTTAGCACGCAAGTCAGCGGGTCACTAATCTTCTCCAGTAACTAACCTTCTCTGGTTCTCCGGCTACTAGAAACCTCTTATCTCCTGATCTCGTAACCGGGGAAGAACGGGCACAAGCAAAGGAATAGCTAGTATTAAACCAAGCCTGGCCTTAGTTAGCTCTTTCGGACTAGCCTTTTTTTCTCGAGAGACCCCCTAAAGGGGAACACCAGCTAGGGCACTAATAACAGCAACATAAAAACCTCCTCTATCTCTTAAAGCTTCTGCCTTCAGACTTGCCGCCCTTTCCAGCCTTACTAAAATAGGGGAGCATTTTCTGTTGTCGGACCGCAGTTTTTGTTTCTAAGTGGGCTGAAGCCAAATCCTATGTTACGGTCACCTTCCTTAAAAATAACATCATTTGAAGATTGGGTGTGCCTGAGGCCATTGTTACCGACAACGGCTCCCAGTTCGTCAATGAGAAAAGCAAGTTTATAAAATTGCAAAACGAAGTCTGTCGTCGCCCTTCTACCCCTTTTCTAGTAAGGGCGAAAAGAAGCTTGCCCGAACCTGCACACTTACTATACAAGGGAAAGCGGCAGGAGCTTTGAAGCATCTTATTACTTTAAGTTTTTCAGCTGGGTTGGATTGGATACGTAGTTCGAGTCGCCGCTGTGAACTACCTGTGACAATTTGAACCGCTCGTTGTCCCCTATGTTGAAGAAAGGGGCAGAGAAGTTCAGGTAAAGCAAATCCATTGCCATTAACGATTCCTAACCACGTTCATTTGTTGTATGATAATAGGGAACTTGTTAGTCAGGTAAAGGGCTCAGTGCAAGCCTCCCCTCTCTCTCAAAAAGCAAAAAGGGCAACGCACGTCGGATACAAATGCCCCTTTCGTGATCGACGCGCATTCCAGTGTCCAATGGTAAACATAATGGCAATGCATTGGACCGCTTCTCAATCTTTCCTTTGCTAATGCCAAGCTTATCTTTTCGTTCCATCATGAGTTGTCGTTCCACGAATTCTTGCAACTCGAGTTCATGATACTGCAAGTCATATTCCTCTGGAGAGGAGTCTTCGACAGATTCCATAGGCACAATAGGAACAATACCGGCTGCAATTACTTGGTACAGTAGCTGGGTATGCGAAATGTAGCCAAGAGAGGCTTCTATCGGGTCTGATTGTTGCTGGTCAGTGATAGACTGAGCTTTCATCTGACTTGATGAACTGATCATGTTGATTCCCTGAGAGCTACCTTCCTCCCAACTCGGTGGAGGGATTCTGTTTCTTCTTGGGTACAAGACATAGTAGTCCAATTTTCCCGATGGTTCTCCGAGAAGACCAACTTCAGGATCATTCTGTTCATATCTTTCTTGCAGCTTCTTTTGATAATCTTTCTTCTTGGATCTGGGCTGTTGTAGGGCGGTTAAGCACAGAAGTTTTAAGAATCGGAGGATATAACTTCTTAATGCTTGCCAGGAACCGGTACAATCAGGATAAAAGCTTGCCCAACCTAGTAATAAAGCTTCCAAGCAAGCATGGTTTCGGTCTAGTCCGTTGAGCTCGTTCAAGAAAGAACCCCTCTGTCCAAACCTCCATAGAAAAGCTCACTCACAAGAGAGGTGGTTGCCTTGGAGTACGTTCCATCACTCCCGAACCAGAAAGATAAAGCAAGATAACAACTACGAAAGAAAAGGGATGGAAGCAAGGAATCGCGATGTATGCCCGGGGTCTTTGATGTCGCTTCTTTATTGAGGCTTCAGCCTTGGTGCATTCGATCGAATTCTATTTTATACTTATAGGAAAATGAGTAGAATCTCTTTATGAACGATAATCCAAACACATGGAATTTCTTGCAAACAAGCAATCAAAACAGTGAACAAAAGACATGTTTCCGGACGTAACTTCAAGCAGGAGCGGTTGATTACGTTTCTATTCTAAGGGAAGCGGGAGTTGTCACGATCGAAGTCAAGGATATCGGAAAGCGATCAAGCTTTCTCCATAAAAGTCAGTCAGATGATTAATATTGAATAAGATGGGTGTCTCGAGTCTACGGTCTGGAAGTCGATCCGGGGTTTATTTAGTCTGATATGAGGTATTAACCCTTCTCTGGCTAAGTGGTTAGGAATTAGAACTACAGTAGGGGGGGAATGCTTTCTTTATTTTGTTGAATAGACTCATTTCATACCCCAGGCTTGATGCGGAGTGAGAGACGATGGTCGGGTCGCTTCCTATCCCTTTGGCGCAGGTTTGGTGGCACGGTCGGCTTCAACATAACAAAGAAGAAGGCCAAGGCAATTAAGCACTAAAAAGGGGATTGATGTTCAACTTTCCCAAGACGCACTCGGGAGGGGCACTAATAGTCTATGGTGACTCTCTTCAAGTCTCTTTATCAGTTCTGCTTATGAAGGCTATAAATACCACCCTTCGACAGAGAAAACGAAAACTTCAACTTGTAATCTCCAAAGAAATCTCTCTCTATTTTCAAACTAAACAGAAAGAAAACAATAGCGATCAAATCGGAGAACGTGCAGAGAGGACGTCAACCCTAGGTCGGAACAATAAGAGGGGGGAGACGGTCTAGGAAACTACGCTGTCGGAGTGCCCGGCGAAGTAAGACTACGCAAGCTTATTATGCTATCCTAGGTCGAGTTGATAGGGATGGGATCCTCCCCACCACGTCCTGATCGGATTGCTAACTGAACTGGCCCTATTGAACTGGGTTCATAGGCTCTTTTCACCCATGTTCTTGAATCCGTCTCGGGCCCTAACAGGCACCACCCTAACCTTGGCACTCTCGCACAACCCTATGTACGTTTCCGCCGAGGATCCGGGCTTTTTTCGCTCAGCTATTGATGACGAGAAAGTCGCTCAAGTCGAAGTCTCATCCCTTATATCATATCATTTAAGGATTCGTCCGGGTCGTCTTCCTTTCCACTTATACCTGTTGGAGTACAGAGTACAGTTGAGTATATTTTTGAATGTTCTTCCTCTAACGAGCAGGTGAACCACCTCGGTTTCATCTGCTGTCCTGTCTTCTTGTGGCCCTTTCGTTAAGGGACTTAACAGCTCAAATGGACCATTTCATTTGTTCAACTTGAGTTGCGCTTTCGTGTCTCGGGGTCTCAGTACCGTACTACTTGCCTGCTTCCCAGGTTATAGGGCATGATCCTTTCCCCCCCTTTCGGCATGGCTGAGGGTTAGTAAAAGAAACTCTCGAACCAACACTTCTAGAATGCATCCAGTTTGACAAGAATCTCCCCCTCATCCCGAGCCTTCGTTCTATCTTACTGGGCTATCCCGCCCTGAAGCTAGATCACGTCTATACTCGTAGACAACCCCGGGAGGAAGACCTAAAAGAAAGACCGGAAGTGAGACCTCCCTCGGGAACTATTGAAAGACAGATCTCATCACAGCACTTGCTCTCGAATCTTCAAACCTCCCTTCTTATTCTTGAAACAATAGGCAAGGGGAAAGTTCTTAGCATCGAGATAAAGAGTAGCACTTTCTTCAGAAGAAGAAGAAGGAAAGAGGGTTGTTTACTCCACTATTTGAGTAAGGAACAAGAGCTGGCTTACTTAGTCCATATTGGCTTATTCCTACAAACCTACACTAGACTCTCCCTTGTAGCCGTTACCCGAACGCCTATGTTTTTTTACCCTGAACTCTATTTACTCAAGTGGTGTCTGATCACACTCTAAATTATGTTGTGGGAGGTTTCAGCTATGCTGATGTGCTTGATTCTGCAAAAGGGTGGTCAGCTTCTATACGATTCAATCAGCCTCTTCTAAATCCCCCCCTTCTTACTCGATGTGGCGCCATAATGGCAACTATCACGCACTAACGGCTAGGCAAGCACGAACCACACGGGTATATCTAACAAGTAAGTCGGGGCTTCTCTTAGCCGGTATCATACGAATATTGAAGAAGCCAATCCTAGAGCCCATAACACTCCAAAAACTTTCCAAAGGACAAACGCAGCCACTAACAAAATCAAGAGGTAAGCGGTCCTAGAGAGCTAATATAGAGAATCGACCGAGCTTACCAAAAGTAAGAGAAGATAAAAGGATGCGGCAATGCCTCCTTTTTAGTAAACCTGTTCAGGCGTTGACAAAGCCCAACCTCCAACCTTGAGAAGAAAGACAGAACTAGTACAAAGACCCATAAGAGGGCTGGAACTAGCGATTTTGATTTGAGAGGGGCGGAAGCTTCCTCTTCTATTCAGTTCATTCAAATCTATCAATCTCAGATTGCATGAAGTCAAGAGATTAAGACAGAAAGATATATAGAAAGGGATGAGCTACTTAGGAAAAGGATCCTAAAATAGTAGAAGAAGTAATGCTCTGACCAGAGAAGGAGCTAAAACATCGCTCGGAGCAATATATCTTTAAGTGTGCAAGTCACTTTCTTCATAAGTCAGTATTGGACGGCAGATCGGGGCAAGTTTTCGAAGGCTCAGTCCAGTTCCAGCTAATCTTGCTTCCGGATAGACTCGCTGAAGCAAGATTAGCCTTAGGCGCAAGTCAACCTATCGATCATAAGGTCCATAGTCTTACTTAGAATTTATTTCGCCACGCTGGTTTAGAAATATCTCGATTCAAGTTAAGAAGATAAAATGAAAGTCAAGTTCTGCCCACTACTAGAAAACACCCCATTCCCATCAGCATCCGGTTCACAATCGGCATCAGAAAAATGCAATCTGTCAGTTGTCAAAAGAGCACAGAAAGGCTCCTGCGCTCGGCCTGTCCACAGGACGATTGTTGAATCGGCCACCAGCTTCGCCAAAGGATGATTGGAGATCCCATAAATCCAGCAACTGAGAAGGAAAGAGATCACCTGGAACTTCAAACAAATAGTAAAAAACGACCGCAACTCTGCGTTGCCTCAATAAAGTATGTTTATACATTTTATTCAATTAAAGAAAGAAATTATTCTCAATCGAACTCCATCGCATCCTCGTTCCAAATTCCAACATTAAAGAAAGTGTAACCCATCCTCCGTAACTCCTTCGCAACTACGATGGACCCGCACTTAAACGATAAGAAAACCCTATCAATAAAATAACCTGCCGTTCAGAGGAATCTTTCTTAATAGATTGAATCAACTTATTGGATATGAGAATGAGCGAAAGGCGGGCGAAGCCAAAAGAGTTGCCCCACACGACCTAGCCCCCCATTTCTAGTGGAGAGCTAAAAGTCAAGCAGGAGCCAAGCCTACTAATATGAATCCCTATCTCCTAGCCTTGTCGGAAAGTGAACTTTCCTTTCTCGACGGTGAAGTAAAGTAAGACCTCACTCTGGTGTGAAGCAGTGGCTCAAATACCCAAGAAGCGAAGGATTAAATCCAGCCGCAGGTTAACCTACGCGTGCCCATCTCGTGTAGGGGAGATCGGAGCAAGAGGGAAGGAACGTCTATTAGTCCTCCTCCAAGTTGTCCGTTTCCGACCACCTTCTACTGGAGCAACAAGCGAAACCCAACCTTGCGAACTGCCATGATATCCTTCGACCCAGCCCCACTCTATGCGCTGGCTGGTGAGCATCCTCAAGCCGTTCCGTCCTGGGCATCAAAGAGTTCAAGAACGACCAACGGCCGATCCAGCAGCAAAGGCCTACGAAAAGTTTATCCATGCTTTGTTTAGTTTCTTCCGTATCCCGAATATCCTATTTCGGTCTTGTAGCGAGACTAGTAATGTGCTACTGAGGTCACTCCAGCTTCGGAGGGTACAGGTAAACAAGTACTCCTGCTTTCAGTCCTTTGCTCTAACCAGCTGAGCTACCTAAATACACATCTGGTCAAGCTGCATAAGAGGGCTCTCGAGCCTGCCTTTCACTCCATTGATTTGATGCTTGGTCCGATACCGTTGACCTCACCTCTCTTCTCAACCAAAGAAAAGAGTCTAGTTCTAGTAAAAGATGCAGGGATTCGTATTAGGTTTGGCTTTGGCTAAGATGTACTCAGACTAAGAGAGGCCCTTAGAACCGAGCGAGGGGCTTTTTTTGCCAAGTTGAAGAGGTGGCTCTATAGCAATAAGTCGAGGAAGCGAAAAGGAATAGTGAAAAGCCGTGTCACTTGGAACTGGATAAACCGACTAAGAAGCCCAAAGCAAGCGAATGTCAGGTGCGTTCATTGGAAACGAAGAAGAAGAGAGACTATAGTTATAAGGGTGAATTTGGAATCTATTTTTCGCAGTAGGGGTAGGGTGGAACCACAATTATGACTGCTCCCTCAAAGGGGGGGTGCTCTGGTGTGGAACTGTCAGGGTGGTCGTAGATCAGAACGAAAGTAGAATCCTCATATAGAGAGAAAGGAAAGTCCGCTTCACGAGCTCTCCGAGGACAGCAAGGAAATTGAAGTGGTTGGAGTGCCATCCTAGTTCCGTAAGGCTCAGGTCAAAATAGGGGAATCGGCCCGACTTTGAATTAGGGTTAAAGCTCGACGTACGGCGTAAAGCTCGTTCAAACTTGAGAAAGAGTTTCGGCTTGCCACTCTCGCATAAACATAGTACGCCCCGCCTTTTCCGGTGTCGTAGTCACTCCCGCTGGTCAAATCCGGTTTGAAATCAGGGCTTTAGGCGAGACTTTCTCGATCTTCTTTCTGACTCTAGAGGACTTTGCTGATTGTATTAGTTAGCTTGATGCCACGGGACGCAAAGAACTGTCTATAAAGTGGAAAATAACCCTATTTAGGGAGTGAAGCTAGTGCCGACATGTCTATCCATTCGACCGAAGCGAAAAGCTAATACGAATCCCTACCCGGAAGACCAATTGAAGCTTTAATGTTCCTGGGGATTGGATAAGATTCTATCCTCACTTGATTGAACTGCAGGAATTGACAACTCTACTGACTCAATAGTACAGGAATATGTTATTGTATAGTTTCTTTTTTTCATTTCCATTCTAATTTCGCTAGAAGCTCGCTTCTTTAACTTCAAGTTCAGATAGGATAGCTGGCAGTCAAGGACGCTCTAGATCCATATCAGTATAAGAGAAAAGAAAGGCCTATCGACTCAATCCACCAGCCCAGGGTCTTTCTTTCCCAAATTACCATAGTCATTTTAGTATGTTTGTATGCAATAAGCAATATTGCCCGAGAGAGGTATGTTGCATCATTTTGGTTTTGATATCCTTTTTTCGTGCTGGACTTTAATAGAGTCTCTTCTGCTGCTCCTCTACACTTTTCATCATTTCTTATTCCAAGTTCTTAGCTGATTGTCATGAGGTTTGTGATCCGCGTACTGGGGTACTCTTCTAATTCTAACTATCTAATATAAAGCTGTCTTTGCTTATTTTCTTGCTTGGCTAAGGTGGTCTTTGGCTCGCCCCTATCTGCAACTAAATGACTTTTGTACGGTGGAAGCGCCATACGTCCCATCGCGAAGGGTTCGCCTATCGGCGTAAGCAAGCATTTACTCTACCGCTGGTGCGCAAGTAGTTCATTCCGATCCCTTTGCTCTATCTGTCTTCCATCTGAAACCTGAACTCAGCAAACCCTAGGTTTCACCTCGCTTTCTCCGAAAAGACTATCCTGACATCACATCTTTGAGGCTCAGGTCAATGGTAGTAGGAAGACTTCCTGTAGATGTAGATGAAGAGGAAGCTTAAGGGTAAATCCAATTTGATGAAACCTTTCCAACAAGATGAGTTGGTCTGTCTGACCTGTATTTACCTATTTCGAGGTTGAGCTTCTTCACTTCCTAAGTCTGAAAGGTTCTTAGCCTACCAGTTGCCTGAAACTGACTCTTTCAACTAAAACCCGCAAAAAAGAAAAAGAAAGAGCATATCGAAGAGACCAAATTTTGGAAGACTTTTCAGAATCTTCAGAGGAGATGAGATCTATTTCTTAATCAATTCCATTACCGGCCGGGAGAGAAGGCCCTCCCTCGCATCGTCGTTATAATAAAAGAGTGAAAACTCTACAACGAAGAAAGAACTAGTACTTACCTGATAGTGGAACATCCGTCTTCCGCGCATTCCGTTTCAGAGGGGGCAAATCAGGGCTTTTATACGTCTTTACTTGCTTCGGTCAACGGACTCAACTTCTAATTGTGTCTAGTAGTCAGAAGTTCATACCTTTGCTATGGGCAAGTCTGAAAGTCGGGTATACGGACGTACCGGATTTTTGAGATGCATCCTCAAAAGGTCTCTGTCTCTCATTGTCGTATGGCAAGGTTTTCACCTCGGAATGTCCCTGTGATTCTCATCTCGAACCACCACCTGCACAAGAATCTGAAAAAGAAACTCGAAGAGGGATTTCGGACATGGATAGATTTCCTCCTTCCTCTCCCTAATGTGAGTGCGATACAGTCAAAACAAGGTCTTATAGTCAAAAAAGAGTCCTCTCTCTAAGAGGTATCTCGGCCTGAACTTAAATACGGCTTGCTCTTGTCCATCATCCTCTGCTTTCAGCCATTAGGGCTCGAGAGCCCTCTTAGAGCCTGGTAAGGTATACCTTTTAGTCCCACCCTGTTCATCAGCTTCACCTGGTTCCCCGGCTTCAACAAGAACACGAAAAAAAAAGAAAGCATAGGTATACTATTAAGGCATAAGGCACGAAGCCCTAGGCCTACTATACTCAGAAAAGAGAGAAAAACAACCTCCGTAAAGATTGAGGAACGGGATTGTCTGAGCCGGACCTCTTGTTGAGTCTTTTCGTGGCCGTGCGACATGCTTGAGGTCTATAGTTTGTGTGAATCGAACTCTTCGCGTAAGACGTCGTCCTTCGACCCTTCTTGAGAAGGGAGTTGGTCACTTTATTCTTTCAAGTCAGCTAGGTGATCTAGACCGCTTTTCAGTCTTCTTGCATCTAGGCATTAGCATTAGTGCCGTAGCTTGACTTCATTCTCGAAACCTTCGCCCTTAGGTGTAGGCGCTTCCACGTCAGCATCTGCCACGTCACCATCATCGCTGCCATCATCATCAGAATAGTACTCGCTTCGGCTGGGATACTTGCTCAACGGAAGCGCATATCGGAAACGAATCGGGCTAGGGGTAATGTAAATGAAGTGACTCGACTAGTTAGTCTCGGGATTGAATCAACCAAGGGAGGAGATGAGCTAGCGAATCAGAGCAGAAACCAAGTGAATGACTTTACTTGGATCTGTTTTTAGCTATATTTCAACCCGATGGCTTTTGACGATTGGATTTCTCGAGTCTACTTTCCATGCTTTGACCATTTCATTTGGCAGAGAAGAAAAGAAGAGATGCGGCTTTTGACGGATGTTCTTAGGTTCAGCAACAGTTGAGGAGCCAACCTGCTCGACAATAATTCCATAAACACCTAGCGGAGACGGCGATAACCTAAATAGGAAGATTACAACTCCGAGACATTCCAATAGAAAAACGAATTCTAGTCATTTATGCGGCTATCAATGGATGATGGAAAAACCAGCTAGCTCGGATGCTAAGAAACATCGTAAGAGAAGTCGTCCTGACAAACGGTTATTTCAGACCTACGTGGAAAGCTTTCGACAGAAAAAGAAAGTGAGACTCGTGCTGCTAGAGGAATTGATCCGAAAGGTGTTACATCACTAAGGAGATACTTCTCCTGATCACTGGCACTTAGTACGAACAACTACCTTAGCACTACGTTCTTACTTTCCGATTGGAGTTTTCACACAAGTAGATCGCTACCCAGGGCAGATGCCGGGAAGCAAGGTGGTTAAAAGAGTTCTTGCTCCAATCTCTTCGGCGGATCCAACTAAGGAATGAACGGGCTTATTTGTAGTTTTAGGGGAGGAATCCTTTTTGGATTTATACTTTATGGTTTTTCCATAAATCATTGGTGTAGCACGTAGGTGGATGAACCCTTATAACAGGAGATCCGTGGTAACCGACTCTCCTCAATGGGATCATCAATACAAGTACCCACCCACCACCATGAGCAAGTATGTATGATCACCCACTCACCCACGAAATGAATGACGGGTAGAAAGACTAACCAACCTGACTGAGCTTACGTAAGAGTAAGGTAACCTCACTTTTCTCTCGTCGTCATCGGGTTGACATAGCTTTCTTCGATAGCCGATAGCCTCGAAAGCGAGAAATGCAGATGATAACTATGTTCTCTATGCTCTTCGTACGGACTCTAAGCTTGTCTCTCCTTAGCAGAGTCGATCTCGTACCTTGTCTGTCAGTCTCACTTGTTCCGAGCCTCACCTTTCAGTCAAAACTGTATTCTGTCCTCTCAGTAGCCGAGGGAGGGCTCCGTTATAAATCGATCGGCGAAGCAAGCCTAGCTACACTCTCCGGCTACGGAACTAACATATACATACTGCTACCACCTCCTATATGGAAACCACTTATACAGAAACATCGAATTCTTTATTATTATTATATGTAGTAATCTCTCCATTGGAGCTCATCGTCGACCGACCTCTCGCTTGTGGGAGTTCCTCACTGACACCTTCTTAACAGTAGCCCGTCGATCAACTATATGTCTCAAGTGGAAAATACAACATATTTCACCTCCGATCTACTAGCTCGCCTCTTGTTGGGCTAATGTAATGATGCTGCCCCGATGTTAGTGCCCTTTCTCCCATTCGTGCCCTTCCGTGTCTTCGTCTTCCTCGCTCGTCTTATTCTTCTACTTTGTCACCTTTACTTATTTTTTTTTTACTATAAAGAAAGGCTTTCCCTTCATAATGAGACCCCTTATCCATCCTACTACATTTGTAATTAGCCTGCCTTGGGAGACCCAGAGTGAGTCAACCAAGACGTAGACGGAACTCAACGATTTCAACAAGCCTGCTGGTACTGGTAAAAGTAATGGGTATTATCAATAGGCATTGGCCAACCCAAACCATTCCTCTGCCGCTCGCCTGCACCCTCTGGACTGGATTGCTTAGCTAAAGCGCTTGCAGCCAGACGACGCCTGAAATAAGGTTTTCTACGTCTGAGCCTGAGCATGGAAGAGGGCACTGAGCAAGGTAAAGTGAGAGGAGGTATAGTAACTACCTGGCAAAAAGTCAAAAACAGACGAAGAAAGAGACGCATCGGAATCAACAGCCGAAGATGTCGAATCTTATCTTAAGAAGATGACTTGACTTGACTAAAAGGCAAGGCAGCAAGAGCAGACGCTCAGGCAACAAAACCAAGGGTGGTTGGGCATGAAGGGGTAGAAGTAGGAAATTCCAATCCAAAGGCTCGCTCGCTAGGGTAATTGGCTTGGCCCCTATGCCTTTGATGTCGACGATGCTTTTGCCGCCTTCCGAATTATGCGTACCCGGCCCTAGGAGAAATCTTTGTACGCCGGAGGCCTACGCCCCATAGAATATAAATTCCGAAGGGCTATATCACAAGTTTGGGGGTTCAAATGGCATGGCATGGGTCAATCCATTAGTTACCGGGGTGCAAAAGATTCTATTCTCTTACTTATCCGGTTCTGAAACCAAGACTTTCTCCAATCCAACAGAGAAAAAAGGAAAGAAAGAGTTGCTGCTCGCATCGTTCTTCAATTGATCGATGGCATTTCCCAGGGGAGAGGATGGAGTGCTATATGCAAAAGGGCAGGTGCCCCTTCCCACCCCTCTTAATTAATGGGCGGAAACTCTCTTTGCTGCTTTGAAACCTGGCGATGGCGATCAAGAAGGTCAAGCGATGCGGTAGTGAGGTCGACTAGACAGGAGAGGCTCGCGTCTAAATAAGGCTCGACAGAGACTATTCTTATGATTATTATTACTTTTCTTTATTATTATTCAATTTTCTTATAATTATACTAACTAGTACTAGAATAAAGTGGGCTCAATCGGAGTAGTATTTGCTTTCCACTACTGTACTAACCCATAAGTGCAAACACCCATGAGGCTATGTTTCTAGGGCGGCCCCCTTTTCGATCCCTGTTCTCGCTAGAGGAGGAGCTGCGGGCCCTAAGCTGTGTGACGGGGAAGTTCAGTCATGAAAAAGAATATGCTTAGGCAGGCGCATAAACGTAGTAAGCAGACACTGAATCAAGAGACGCAGATAAAGAAAAGCAGTTGTTTTTGATTTATCCTATCTGCTCACTCAGGTCGTCGATAAGGCATCCAAACCAACGAGTTCGTGCACCAGCCGCCAATGTGTTTTTATGTTATTTCTCATGACTTTACTTTTACCCCCATGAGGAAGACTGGAGCTGGAACTCACTGTACGGACGCCGCTGGAGGCGAGGCTTAATCAACCACCTGAAAAGAGTACAGAACGGCAGGAGTTTTTATACTTTTTGAGTGAGAAAAGCCCTCCTTAGCCCCGATCTTTTACTCTCAACTACGTCGAACCTTCACTCCCCCAGGGAAAGCGTGCTTGAGTCGGGAATGCTTCTTCTACCTTAAGCTAATCTTTAGTATAGTGCCCACTTTTATAAGAAATATCAGAGTCATCAAGGCAAGCATAAACTTCTTCTTTTGCCTAATCCCTTTGAGAAGAGGTTGCTTAAAGCATCCTCCTAATGGGGCATAGAGCAGAAAGAAAGACTACCATTACAACGGAATACACCAGCTACAAGAGACACATTCAGGGCTCCTGCCAGGCATACTACACTCAAAGAAATAGATACATCTATGAAATGATTGCAGCGATTGCCTAGGAAAGAGCTTCTTACACACTCGGAATCAAAGATAACGAATAAAGGAGCACTCCTTAACTAATTACACTTAGGAAGGAGGTTACTTCTCAAACGGGGAAAAATAATTAATAAAAGACGAGAATGTTTCCTATGGTGCTTTGGTGCCACCGCAACCACTATATTCACATAAAAAACAAAGCATTACACTTATCGCACTACCGCGACTAAGACTTTATTTCTACGGGCTCCAAGAACAGAACGCTAACAAGTCGAAGTGATAAGACCTGGTTCAGGAAGGATTGATCCTAGATGGCCAAGTGTAGTACTACGAGATTGGGGGGTACGTTATACAGAATAAACCCCAATTGTTGGTACGAGAATGGCAATATAATGAGTTTTGAGGGATTAAAACCTGGGATTTGGCTTTGAAAAAGCTAGGTACGAGATTGAAGGATTTTATGAACCAAGTCAACGGGCGAGGGATGCTGGAATTATGGAATTATCGACTCGAAATGGGTTCGGCTCGAAGGCTGACGTAGAAGAGAAGAGTTTCGGCATTCAAATGAGCTATTCCTATTCCACGAAATTCATTTCTTGGATAACTTTCCCAAAAGAGTTAAGCTACGATAGACCCAATTCATGTTCCTCAGTCAAGATGAAGGGGGGATGAGATCTTTTAGCGGGTTAGTGGGGTCCTTGGCTAAGATGGAATCTTCACCTTTGCTTTCAAGTTATCAAAGCCGGGAAATAGGGAACTCTAAGTGGCTCACTTATAGTGTTTGAAGTGATGAAATCCAGTGCGATAGATGGCATTTCTAGTGAACCCAGGAAAGCCAAGACTAGCTCATTCACCAGAATTTGGTTGGAGCAGCGGTAGGGCAAACCCAGTCTCAGTCCCGCCTATGGTCTACTCAAAGGTTGAAGAGAAAGAGAATGGGTCAGATGGCTGATATCCGACCCGACTATATCCGTCCCGTAAAGATAGAGAAGAAAGGTGAATAAAGAGTTCTCGTCCTGAATAAAGAATCTAAATAGAAGGAACCGGGGTGAACTAAAGAGCGTAATCTGGGTTACAAGGTATAGGTATAAATAAGCTTCGTAGGAAAGTCAAGGTTCGACGGCGGAGTTGATGACTACTAAGCAAGCTTTCCTCTTTCTTCTAGGGTTGTTCTCCAGACCAGGAGGCTGAACCCCGTCTCTGTAGGCAGCGATGAGCCAGCAAGTATAAGAAAAAGCGGAGACATATGTTGTTGTTTCAGCAAATTACAATTATGAAACCATAGCTCAGAAGAAGAGGATTTCCGCCCTTTCAAGCAAGGTAGGTAAATATGGATGATATACTACAGAATTCGGATCAGCTCAGGCTCCGAAAGAGAATATGAATATCCAGAAGTGAGAAATGGTGATCTTCCATATCTACTCGAGAAAACGACTATTAAATGGTGAGATCATTAGCGAGATCTTCAAGAAGAGTTCGAGGGGGGTCGAAACAAGAAAACAGTAGCAGAAGGGGGCTGCGTCAGGCGAGGGCATCGAAGTTCAGTCTCAAAGGCCAGCGTTTTAGCTTGTTCCTTGTTATAGCAAATAGTAGCGCCAAGGTGAAGCTCCTGGATCCGTAGCTCGGTAAAGGAATGAAAGAAAGAACTTAGCCTTGGTAGATCAACTCAAGGTACTGACAAAGCTAGTAACAACGCGGATTTAAATGAACAAGAAGAACCACAAAGAAGGGGTTGGGCTGGTCAGAATCGGTGAATGTATCTGTTGTATACTTTGTCCATCCAATAATAAAAAAAGGGCACCCAAACCACAGGTTTCAAGGGCTAGTCTTCAATGGTTAAGTTTGAACACTCGCTTCGAAATTTGAATAAGGAAGTTATGATCCGTAGCTCACTTAAGGTTCAACCTTTGTGAAAGCTTCTCCTCAATATGTTTGATCCCTTTTCAAGCCTTCCTCTTCCTCAACCTCTTCAGATGTGCGAGCTTATTAAAAAGCGAACTCCGACTTATGATGAGCTCCATTCCGCCTGCCTCTTATCTAACAACATATGTGAGGTCGCCTTCCCAATGAATGGCGTTTACTCCCTGAAGTCTTTCTTCATTTATGTCAATACCAGGTGTCGCGTCATCTATTGTGTACAATGAGGGCTACAATCGACTGGACTGATTTCATTCATTGATTCCTTCCAGCAGGGGATTCTATTTAAAGACTGGTAGAACGAATTACCTACATGCACCTTCTTCTTCTTGAGCGCTTGCTGGCTTATAGAGGGCAAGGAAGGCATTTGAATACTGACTTGCGCCAACCCTTCTTATTTTTTTATTTACAGGACTGGGTGGTATAGTTGATTTGTTTTCTCCGGTGTCCCAACAGTAAAAGTGGAAATATCCGCTGTACTAGTGGTTGCTGAGTAAAGAAATGCTCTGACCTGTCAATAGGAGAGTGGTACGCCTTTTTCTCATAAATGCCAAGCCGAAAAGCAGGAGGCTAGGCCAGAACATCAGTGACACAGGGTGGGTGGGTGCCAAGCAGTTCCTTCTGCATCAATCAATAGATCGGATCACGCGTAGAGAGAGCGCTTTAAAGGAAGGTATTATTCGTTCGAAAGAGATATCAGGTATCGACTCTTTTGGCATAGCATTATTCTTATTCCTCCAAGCGGAATCCTAATCATCCCGAGTCCGCATTTCAATAGGAATCGGCATGCATCGGTCGTGCCAGGTACTGATTGATTCAGAGAGAGGCATCCTTTTCAAAATCAGATTCATAGTCAAGGCTTTGGCTTCATCTATCAGGTCAGGGTAAGAATAAGAAGGGGCCCCTCCCTATTCATGTATTTGACGATTAAGAAAGAAGCAACTCCGGCAAAGAAAGACAGTTATTAAGTGAATTTTCGATGCACGTTTTTTAATTCCTCACTTCCAGATAGTTGCCATTAGGGTGGTTGGTCCTGGAAAAGTGGTTCGAAGGGTTTACATAGTAACGTAGTGTTCCACAGTTGTTGTCGACTCGTAATGAAATGAGATCTCCCCTATAGGAGCTCAGGGAAACCTGCTTTTACTCGTAACGAAAAGGAGTGCACTGGGCATGGAGTCAAGTACAGTTGTATCATCTGCAGGTTGAGTTCCAGGTCAAGGGAGGGAAAGGCTAGTAGCGCAGTGAGTGAGTTCCCATGACGCGTAGTTATAACCACCTAATGGCTATTCCGAGTAAAGTAAGAGGGCGTAAGGTCGAATACTCATACTCGCTCTATAAAGGAGACGCTCGCATAGTGAGTGAGTAGGCTTGATTTAAAGGTTGTCTATAATAAGGGTCTGGTTTAGGCTAGGGTGCGCATCAGGTAATGCAATGAGATCCCCTCCCCTGTTGTTAAGAAGGAGCGTCAGAGGCGAGCAAAGCCATTTGTGTTCGCAAAGGTTGGCATTTCTCAGCGTCGGTGGTCCCGAAAAGTCATCGTTAGGAGAAGGTCAGGCGTGAAGGTCGCTTCCACCCGGATATTGCTCTATTGTGATACGCCAGAAAGAGCGCGCGTTCCAACGGGCAGGCTCGTACCAGAGGCGAGCGTTAGTGAGGTCTACTATTATATTATATAAAGTAAGGAAAGACAGGATCGGAGTTAGGTTCCCCTTCATTCAGGTTGGTTTGCTTTCTGCCAGCTTTAACATCAGTTCCAGTTCCAGTCTAATAAGGGCATGGGCTACAGGTGTCTTGTGGGCAAGAAAGAGTATAAGTAGTTGGACTCAGGTCGGCTAAACACTTTTCCGAGTGAAGTTTTTCTACGTGAGGCTATGTCTATTCCTCCTTTCGTACAAAAGGGCGGTAGGTCGGCATAGGGCTTGATTGAATCAGAGGCTAGCTATGTGAGTGAGCATTCATAAGCGTCGGCATAATCGCGTACGGCTCTAAAACAGAGTGACGTTGCTGCTTTATCCGCTGGGCGTCTCCTAAAGCACTTTTCTCCCCTGCTACGTAGTAGTGAGGTGAGCACTTGCAGCCATAAATCAGTGCAAGTCATAAGTTGTTCTGGTTTCAAAGGCGAATTCCCTAATTCAGTAGTCCTTCTTCTTTGTCGCTTCATTTCGGAAACGAAGGGAAAGCTAGCAAGCAAGCTGGGCAGCGTTCAGTGTCAAAGGCAACTAGTTTCGGGCAGGTCTCAAATTTATTAATTCAGGCATCGTAGATGTTGCCCTCACTTCCGCTTCATCATGCTCATCACGTATACCGACCTCACTACTTCCTTACTGGACGTGTTCCACTCTAACTCACCACCTATTTATTAAGATAAAAAGGGGATGATCTCTATGACCCTAGGCCCTTCGCCCTGTCTGTACGTGACTATGAATATATCTTTTCTTTGGTGTGACCTACCTTAGTAGCGTATAAATGCCAACTTCTACGTGACGGGGAGTCCAGGGACTGACAATGACATATTTCTGAAAGGCTTCAAAAATGAACGTAACAATCAGGCTTGCTGCTTTGATTCTCCCCCGTGAAAAGGCCTAGTTTAGGCTAAACTACTAAACAGAGATTAGCAATTATCCCTACCCCAACAAGATGCCAGTCTTAACGTAACTAGGAAAAGCATTACAAAAACCATGCCCGTCAGAACTACGCTAAACAACAAGACTGTGCAACCTGTGTACTTGCTTGCCCAAGCGTATAAATGCCAACCGTTAGCCTGACCTTCTTGATTGCAGTATATAACCTTACCTGCCTCTTTATGTCAATAGCCCTCACCAACCCCGCCCTCTTTTCTTTTCCGCACCAATCCTTATTGACTACTACATCTTTTTGGGGGTGTATAGCTCAGTTGGTAGAGCATTGGGCTTTTAACCTAATGGTCGCAGGTTCAAGTCCTGCTATACCCAAACCTACCTTACACTATACTATGAGTAAGGATGCGTAGTAGCGTTCAAAGATCACTCTTTGGCCTTTAGACGCGCTTCGGCGGCGGGCATGGGCAAAGCACTCTGCTGCGGCGAGCAGCCGGTTCTTATTGCCTTCATCAAGAGAGTCTTGCTCGCTCCTGAACTCTGCGGCGAGTTCAGCCACCACCTCCGGGCCTGAGCTCTGCTCGAGCGTAGTCAGCCAGCTTCGTGACTTTGCTTAGCTTCCAGCGTTGCAAAGGGAGAACCTTTCACTATCTAGGCGCCCTAGAAGGAGGGGTCCCACGGACTTCTTCCCCGAAGGTAAAGCCGTAGTCCCTGGGAGAAGTGGAAGGAGTTCGGAGGAGGGAGCGCCCTTTGCCCTAAGAAATAGGCGGCTTCGCCTTCAAGCCGTCAATAAAATCGAGCTAATATGTGATCATGACAGTACACTGATGCATAGGTCTTCTTTACGGCCTTTTGATCATGATGCATCATGAACGTGCCAATATGTGATCGGGGTGAGCGGTGGTTAGATATAGGGACGGCTTCGCCGGCTTGGATTGGAAGGAAGGGCTTCGCTTTCCGATCGCCTTTTGAGGCCGGTTTGGATGAGCGTGGGCAAGTTCGGGATTCGCTATCGCTTTCGGCTTGGAGCGGCTCACCCCCCTTGTCACTTAAAGGGAAAGCAAGAGAAGGGGGCCTGCTGGAAACCCTCGCCTTCGGCTCCATACTGATCAGGCCGGCCGGCCATGAAGGGACATCACGACTATCCTTTCTGATAATACCGGGCTTTATATGATCCTGAGCAGTGATCAGTATATTTTAATATTCCGGATCCTTATGTGCTTTTTTTGTTATACTAGCGGCGCCAGATCTATTAGTAAACAGGAGCCGCTCTCGCTCACCCGGCTGGATGTCAATCTGACGGATGGATAGGCGTAGCAGAAAAGAGAAGGTAAATTACGAGAGGAAGGCGGAGGAAAAAAGACGAGAGAGCAAGCCCCAGGAGGCTCGCAGCTACCACGGCCGTAAGAACGACTCGAAAGACGGGCCCCCGCCCCGATAGTAGCGATCAAAGATTTCGGAAGATAAATTGTAGCGTGGTAGCGTACAATGGTAGCTTTCTTATGCCGTTCCATTCATACGAACCCAAGCCGGTCCGATTTAGGCGTAGGACCCAACTCCGTTCCTTTCACAGGTGACTCCGACTCCTAGGGTGAGGTTTTTCTCCCAAGCTCTTTTTTAAGACGCAACTCCGTTTTAGTTGGCCTCCTTCGACCCAACTCCGAACCCTTTGCCTGGCCTCGGAAAGACCTGAGCCTTCCGGTTTCTTGCTATATAAAAGCTTTCCAACCAAGCCGAGATGTTCGCCTCGATGCGTAAGTGGATAGGTTCGCGATAGGAGGACTGGCCCTTCACTTGCATGGGATAGCGAAGCCGCTCCAATCCACTAGAAAAAACCACATTCTTAGACTCAACTAAAATGTTGTAGCATTGATTGAGCGAAGCCGCTCCTTCACTATTGCAGAGCTCATGGCAGGCAATTTACTTTTTGCTGTCTACTTTAAAAGCTCCTTTTTGCATGCGCTCTACTGTATCTGCCGCAGGTCTTATCAGCTTATGTACTAAGCGAAGCCACCTTCGGCCCTGAGCTCTCATCAAAGCCGCCCTCGCCCCTCTCTCTAAAGGGGCTTACGAACGAGCGGAGTGCTTACGCCCCTTTAGAGAGAGGGGCGAGCCATGAGCTTACTTCGAGTATTTATGACTCTGGCGGCAACACGTCACAGGCGAATGACATGATTCTCGAGGAGTTACACGACGGCCATGTGATGATGCATCAAATAGATGCAAGGGTTGATGACTCAGTAGGTCCTTGTATGGACGGATTCAGTTCCCCACTGGGAGAGCTTTAGAGGGAAGAGGGGTGGACATCTATATGGGCTTCATGTGATTCGAAGCCAACCACTATGTATTGCAAGAAAGTCCTATGTGTAGCTATGTATACCTAATGAAAGCCTTAAATTAAAGAGCCTCTTAACACTTACCTGCCTAAACCAAGCAAGATTAAAGAATCCATCCATTACCAGCAAGATATGATACGGCTCAGCCAAAAAACGTGAGCGCCTAGCGCGAGCCTTATTGAAAACGGATGCGCTAACGAGCAAGAAAACCGCTAACGCGCCCCTTATCAATCAAGTTCTGGCGCGCAGCTCACTTTACTAATAACATATGCTTCTTGCTTGACTAATAACAGTAAGAGTATAGGGCTTTTCTCGCTTGTTTAGTAAAGTCAAGCTTTGGCGTCGCCCTATCTTGCTGGGGCACGAGTGCCCTTACTAGTTTTGGGGCTTTGATTGGCAAAAGCGGTTTTCGCCTTCTAGCCAGCAGTTGCCGGATTAGCCTTCGGACTTGCCTTACCCGCCTTTATTGAGAAAGAAGAGATATAATATAAAGGTTGGACATCCATCGCTGCCGTGATGACGCGGTTGAGTGTTCATTCGATCCACCACCCGAGGCCAGGCCGATCAAACCTATCCTTGGGTTCGATCCAGCAAGTGATTCCCTCCCCGAAACCGGGATAGTAGTTAGGTCATGAATTGAATGCGAGGGAGAGAGATAAGCAGTTGGCGGGGGCCATCCGTTATCGGTCCATATTGGGTAGATCTACCCCTCTCATCCTCTGATCCTTTATCTACCGTTCAATCTATTGATGGGATTTCTTCTCGACTGGCGTATTACGCACTCGAGCCAATCTACTACACGCTAATAATGGTCTTTTGGATTTCATCTCCTACCAAAATTGCAAGTGGTTGGCCGTTCGATCGAGTCCATCCCTTGAAGTCGTACCCTCCCAGTATGCGTGAGTCTTTCGCCGATTGACAGAAATGCCGGCCGGAATTCGAGAACGTCCCACCATAATGGATCTCTCCTACCGCTACCTACTAGTGGATCGATTTAGGGAAGGCAAAAAATGCCGATTAAGCAATTCCTCCCATCCCGACAAAGCGAGTCACCCGTGATTCGAGAGTTCCATTTTCCGCTGATGCAGGCCGATTGGGATCCCAGCAGTCAAACCGCTGTGTTCGTTCCTCACCCTCCCTCCAATCAAAGAGATTCTAAGGTGTCCGGAGGCAGGGGAAACAAAGGAGGGATTGATCGACCAACTTGAACAGATCCATAACCTGGTTCCATCTGTCCTGAATGAGGGAATTAAGGCGGGTATAGTCGAACTGGTTGATTCTAAGGTGGGTGATAAGCAGCTGTATCCGTATCAAGCCTACCATCTCTTCTCACGAAAGTGTTTCCATCCCGTCTCCGAGAGTTTTGCAATATCTGTGGCCCTGCTTCAAAGCCCCAGAAAACCCCCTGACTCTCTCTCTATAAAAAAAGCCCTTTCCCCTTTTCATAATAATAAGGTAAGCTTTGAAAAGTAACACGCTCCCGACAGGCAGTCCATAATGTCATCCATCGTTGGCATTATTGGAAATAATTCACCCAACTCTTATTCAAAGCCCATCTACACACTCCAGCTGCCTCCTTTTGAGCTAGTCAAGCAGGCGTTGAACACGGACTGAGACTCTCCCGCCCCTTCGGCAGCAATTCCTGCACTTGACGTCGGATCTCCTCATTTTAAAATGGGGATAAGCGAGAAGCCGCTTTGCACGGTAGACTCGCTCCTACCTGCAACTAAATCTGCTTCTATATCCTCCTCTTATCTTAGGGGGTAATCCAGCCGGTACTTGTGGATTCAGGGGCGGCATCAAGTCGGAAGAGTGTTGCAGAAAGATCTGCACTTCCCTTTTACAACATAGGAGGGAGGGGGGCCTCCTTCCTAAAAAGCCTTTCCGATTGCCTCAGCCCCTATCTCTTAAAGCTACGGCATCCCACCGTATCTAAGAAAGAGACCTCTGCTCTGAGCCCATTGCCCTCCATCGGCGGCTTTAGAACGAACGCGAAAGACAAGAAAGAAAAGACGCCACTCAGAGAGCTCAAGTTACGCCCCCTATAGACGTAAAGACTTGACTCCACAGGAAAGCGGAGGCCCATGCCGGCAAATAAAGATGTGATTGTGATGGACGCAATGTCCTTGGTTTTGAATGAGGTATTTGAAAAAAGATTTTTGGAGTGTTATCATGGATTCTGAAAAGGGCGTGGAGCTCACAGCTTCTTTACACAAGTGAGGAAATGGGGAGAGGTTGAACAACTCATTCAAGCAGACATTGTGAGTTGCTTTGAGAATCTCGATCACTCACTTCTGCTTCAAGCCTTGAATCAAATAGCCTTTTTGCAGTCTTATTCATGCTTTCCTTATCACAGATATCAATGAGAAAGAGGGAAAAAGCTCAAAAAGAAGGGGGACTTCCGAGAAAGCCTCAATAAGCTAATCCTTCAGTTAGGGAGATACCCGTATGGGTGTACTTACACAAACTTGACTCTTAGAACCAACCCCTGGGCTCAATTTATTTGTACCAGAAGGCCATTTCACTTGATGTTGAAGTTGATGAATCAGAAGCTGGATTGGTAAATTCATTCCCTGGGGGAAGCTACCTTGAAAGAAGTTAGCCTGAACCGGGAAAAGATATCTTTGGAGAAAGTTTCCTTAGTAAAGACTCCTTACCCAGAAGGTAAGAATCATCCCATTCTGCTGAAGGGAAAGATAAAAGCTATTCTTATTCCTATGTGGCCGACCCATAACGCCTTAAAAGGGCCTTGCCCCTTATGTCCCTTATTCCAGAAAGTCACCCAAGAAGTAAGGAAGCGAAGCTGTAGCGGTTGTTGTTCCTTTTTTTGTTGCCCCTATCCCTAAAGGGCGATCTAATCATAGGAATAGGAAGACTTTTAGTATCCCCGAAATAGAATAGGAATAGAGGAGCTCCTCACCTCAGCGGAAGAAATAGAGTCTTTATCGCACTTCCTGCTTCAATAGAAGGTTTCAAGCTTTCAGACTTAACTTAATAAAGATTCAGCTCGAGTAAAGGAAGGTTGAGCTAGTCTTTGTCTAGTCAATCAGGTAGCTTTCCTTCGATTCCTTCTGACTGATCAAATCTTCTCTAAATGACTACAGCGCACTCCAAGCCCGCCGCCCAGATCTGAGCTTTCGTGATAGGTGAAAGAACCTTTTCCGTAGGGGAGAAAAACGGACTATACGTTAACTAAGCCCTTGTTGGTAAGGCTCTTTAAAGACCTAAAGGAAGCTATTAAGAGAAGAGGTTGGGCTTGGCAGGTAGACTTGCTGTCCTAACTGACAAGAGAAAGGGACTCCGGGATATTTACTGGGTGGGATATATTTGACTATTAAGTAAAGGTTCGATATTTCACTAAAAAGATATTCAAAAGGAAGGTCAATCTGGTCCTCAATGGTATGACCTATAACTCAATACCTGCCTTTCTCTTTACTCCGACAGGCGAATCACTACTAACGTAGACTACCGTACTTTTCCAATCCACCGTCCTAGCTTCGTAGTCTAGGTGTGTCTATACCAATGCTTGGAGTGATTAAAGCCGTAAGTAAATGCTACGGCTTTGAAGAAGACCTCCTATATCCAGCACCACGAAGCCTCATAGAGGTCTGAATGGACTGCAACCCGCTGCAGCCACGGAATCGGAGAAAACGCTTTCCTTAATTCGGAATTTTTTCGCGAATTCAAGTGCACCTCTTTTAGAGACCAGTTCTGGTTAAACAAAAAATGCGGATACTAAAACGCCCTGTACGTCTAGAGGAAAGATGTCTGTAGCCGGAGACCAATCATCGTAAGAAAAAAAAGTGCTCTGTAACGGTACAATCAGGTCATGGGTTCCATCACATTCCGGGTAAGCCGCTTAGAAAGCCCGGATTATTTTGCCCCCAATTTATATTCAATACAAGATGGAGATACGGAGTCGCCCCTGATCCTATTTTCGTCAGGATCAACTAGAAGAGAAGAAATGGTTGAGAAGAGAGTGGCAAGCACACACAGCAGAAAGGAGCAGTAGGAGGCAGGATGTGGACTAGGAAACTCATCCTAGATGGCTGTAATAGGACTGCAGCAATCAGCTGTCGGCTCCAATTTGTGACGAATGGACTTCGAGATGTGGACGTAGCATAAACATCCAAAGGCCCGGAGAGATGAATAAGCTGGTGAAGCACCATGTAGGATTTCGGAGACCTGTGATTTAGAAGTAGTGTAGGTTGGTTATTGATAACAAGAAGAGCCGTATGAAAAGCTTCTGTCCAAAGAAACAGGGGAACCGCGGAAAGCATAGAAGTCTAAAGCTTCCTCTCGCTCAGCTCTTGACGAGTAAGGCCCGTCTCAGTGATATGGCGATGCTTGCGCCCACTGACACCATTCTGCTCTGAAGTATAAGGGCAGGAGAATTTCTTTTGCAAACTCTCGTAGCGGAGTGAACAGCAGTCTCTGTCCCTGGTTATGTTATTAAACCCCCTCTGCTGGCGGGCGGATAGAGGGATCCTTTTGAATCCGCATTAATTAGCGGCTTCATTCAAGTCGGCAGGTGGACAACACATAGCTAGTCGGCAGTTGTTAGCTGTCTCGTTGTTAGCTGTCCCGTTGTTAGCTGTCTCAGTAGGTTCCGTAGAGCTCAGTAGTGGAGTGCATCAATTCCGGAAGAAAGCAATCTAATAGGGCAGGCCCAGAAAGATAATAGTAAAGTAGCTCACTAAAGGAAAAAGTAGCTTTCGAAGCCAAAGACAGTGGGCTCTATTGTTAGTCAGCTCAGTCCCTTTCCCTGTTTGTTAGCAACTCAAGTTGTGAATTCAAGTAAGTATAAGTCAAAGTTAAACTACCAGGGCAGTCCAGCAAAAATAGGATTATCAAAGCGAGATTGCGCTTATATATGTAATTGTCTGTCCGACTTTTCTGTCTTGTATCTATTTAGAGCTATGAGTCACAACAATGTTAACCAACTCTTCCAATCTTGTTTATATATCGATATCGAATTTCTTGTTGTTCGTTAGAATCGATTACTGTTGTTTTATCCGACGCTTTCTTGTGACTCGTCACGGTTGCTATGTTAGCGACGGATGTAAAGGTATCAATATGAATGAGAAGCCTATGTTGTGGACCAAGTTCAGATCGACCAAGTTGAGTGATGAATGAATGAATCAATGAGTTCGAAATGCATGTATTAAGCATATGTTCATCGATCTAGTTGTGAGCCCGAGATAGACCGTTTTTCACCTAGGCGAAAGAGAGGCGAGACATGAACAAATAGAGTAGAGAAGATCCATTCCTAGTCATCCGCGGGCAAAGAGGAAGCCGAAAGCGAAGGAAGCTCAATCTCAGTCTCAGGTTGCTTCTTTCCCGCTTTCAAGCAGTGTAGGGGCGCAGCGAAGGAGAAGTAGGCAATGTAATTGTACCCAGTCAAGTCAGAAATCTTACTCCAGGTTGTGAGCCAATCAAGTTATTTAATCACGATAAAAAGGTTCAGGTAAGCGGGGGCCTCTTATGAAACTATTCTTATCGAAGTTCAGGAGAAAGAAGAAAGTCTCAATCAAATAGAGTTAAAGTGAAGGATCAACCCGCAATCCTAAGTTCAGTTCAGAAGAAAGGTTAGCAGCTGAAGGTTGAGTATGATCGAGGAGCTAACGATCAGATTGTCCTTTTGGTACAAGCCGAGTAATCAAACCCTTAGTAATTGACCTTCGTCAGATACTAGTTCCCTCTGTCATTTTGGAGTAGAGGCGAGTGATGAAGCTTATGATTCTGCCGTTAGTGAGAAGCAAGTAAACTCTATAGCCCTAAACTAAAGGAGCCGGTCAAGTTCGTTCAGCTTGAGGGATAAATTACGAACTGCCAGTCCATCAAATATCGTAGTTTATCCTTAAGAGCAAGAGGTTCCTTGTGTGAAACTTAGATGTTGAAGCACGCACCCTTTATCCTATGCTATGGGTAAAGAATCAAAGGCAACGAGCCAAACCCAGTTGTTTTTAGGAAACAACCTCCCCCCTGTGCTTTCACCCCTGAGTGTAATGCCTTAACGGCCTTTAAGTGCCTCTCACAACGGACTCGACACCAATCCCGGCAGTTCTGACCTTCTTTACCTTATTACTTATCTTATTCCTTGCCTTGGGTAAGAGGATAAGATCGCAGTCTCTTCTTCCTTGCTTAGGGATATGATTCTTCGCATCTCGAAAGAATTAAATCTCATCTTCGCTTACCATTCTCATTCACAGCTACCTATGAGTGAACGGTCGATTCTATAAGAGTCACAGCCGAGTAAAGAGCTTGGGTAAGCATTCAAAGCAAAAAAAAAAAAAAAGTCTCCCTTCCGGAGGAATTCTTCTCATTATTCCCTTCCCGAGGGAAGTCAGAGCAATTGCCTTTCTTCTTTATCGCATTGAGCCGAGTGTGGGATCTTACTGCCGAGAAATAAGAACTAGCGCCTTTACGCCTATGATCGGTACGACTATGATCGGACAAGAAACTCTACAACTAGAAATCGTTATCGGTACGGAAACAGTACTCGCTCATCCGCCTCTTACACGCTCCCACCTCGCCTAGCACTCTAACTAGCTACTGCTCTCCGCCTATGACTAGCGCCTGAGGGCAACCCCCCCACCTCCTAGGACTCTAACTCGCGATCAAATTCTTTTCTTCGCGCTTAGAAGTGGGCCTGAGATTCTCCTGATATTCTCAATTTCATGGGGAGGACTTCCCCTGAACGGGGTTCAGGTTCAAATTCCGATAGAACAGCGAAGACGGGACCATCCCGCTCGGGCTCCAACGTCCTCAGTTCGGGCTAGATTCAAGGTATGCGCCCATATGCCAGTGGATTTATTTTGATTTAGGGTTAGCTCCTAGTCCAAAGGGATTGGATTTGTGTAAAGTGTTTCGGATACAAGATTGAAAGAGCCTCTTCTTCGATAGCGTGAACAGAGCTTCTGGCTAAAGAAGGAAAGGGAATAGCATTGGAGTTCGTGGACCGATTTGGGCATCCCCGAACTCCCACTACTGAGATTTCAATCTTCCATATTCCCTCGATCTTGGCCTTCCCCATCTCTTTCTTTCTCTTTTTGCATAAGCAGTTTCCCCTTCCGCTTTCTTTCACACTGGCAGGGCTTTCAAGCCCCAAAGAAAAAAAGAAAGATTAGTTAGATATTGTTTACTTAAATCGCTTTTTTTTTGCTATTACAGATTTCAGCATTCATCTTTGCTTATATCGCATGTTCCTCTATCAATGGTTCGGGTCGGGTGTCCTTAAAAACACAATAAGGGCTAGCGCGCCTTATCCACATTTTGATATCACAAATCGGGGAGCGGAAGAGATGAATCACACGGGCGAGAGGGAGGTGCTATTTCGTATCTTACATAATTTCTAGTTGCCTTTGTTCGTAACAGCAAGACCCTTCCTCTCTTAACGGAACAACAAGGAGTTAAGAACTCAAGTCGTGAATCCAGACTTTTTTCTCTGAAACAAAGACATACAAATTTATCTGATACAACCAAATTTAAATATTCTTATTACATAGATCCTTTTTTAGAAAGACGGATCCGCTTCGGGGATAAGAACCCCTGCTATCCTAACAACCGGTCTTAAGGGAGCTACTAGAGTACTATCTTCATTCAGTGAGTATACTCTATTCAGACTTTCTCCTATACTCCTGATCGAGCCTTGCTCAGAGTGAGTAATGCTCTGAGTTAGTAATATCTGCACAATCCTTAACTCCCTAATAGACTTCCTATGGAAAGGCTAATAATAAAAAAGAAAAAAAAAAGAAGAAATAAGTCATAAGTTAACATTTCGTCAATCTTAACCTCAACTACTAATTCTCTCTATTGGGGTTGTCCTTGCTTAAATCGCATTTGATTTGATCTAGCGTACCCAAGGGATGAAATACTTCTTGCCTTAGAGGCTTGATGAAATGAACCTTTAACAGCAAGCAGGGGCAGAGACCGCAGGGAATTTCAGACAATTCACAACGGAAAGGGCCCCACTCGGGGGTTTCTGAAGAGACACTATTCACGTAAGTCGCATTCCTCCATCCATGAACGGATTTTTCCCCCGCTCTAGTATGATCATACCAAATTGAGCTCAACTGGGTTGGGGCTTCTAGGCAAGCCACTTTAGTGGCTTAGAAGATGAAGATTTCATTTTGCGGGAAAATATTGGCTTGTTTGAGAGCCTTTTGAGGGCTGTTCTAGATGGCGGATATTCGAATTCTATGTGGAACTTTCCACCTCCGGATCGATGGCCGGACCGGGGGTGTGGAGAAGGAAGACCTGCTCGCCCTCATCTGGAAGTATTGCACATCCCTCCTTCGAACTTGAAAGGCTGGACTTCGGGGTCGGGAAAAAGAGCACACAGGATTGAGAGGCGGTCAATCGGGGAATGGAGTAGGCGGAAGAAGAGGATAAGAGGAAGTAGGAAATCAGAAGTGATCTTAGCTGTATAAGAATCAAAAAAGGAGTCCATTGCTAATCTCGAGGGAATCACGGGATACGGCGATGTAGGGATGGAATGAACACTCACAGCTAGGGGTAGCTAGGATTGGCCACATACCACTATCATGCTTGGATGGGCCGATGGGGAATCCGAGTGAAAGAAGTAATGGAAGATATTTACCTTTAAACAAAAGGTGTATCTACCGTCCCGCAATCAATTGAAGATAAACCTTATTTATAAAAAATTGAATAAGCAATTGAATAAGCAAGGATAAACTGAGACATAGAACTCTTCGTTGTGAGCTTAAGGCCGGTTGTTAGCAATCTGTTGGGGTATTGATTGGGTATCAAAAGCTCGCTTACTCGGATATCTATTTCTTCTCAAAGGGGGGTCTCGATTGAGTCTATAAGGAAGATTTATTAGCATGCAAGCAACCTTTCCGAGGTGAAGGTTATGAAAGAATTGGATCTATCTAGTAGCGAACCAGCAGCAAAGCGCTTCCTCGTAAGCGCAGTTTCAGCGAAAATGTCTCGGTAGGCTAGCCAGCTACTTGATAGTTCTTTCTCACACCGAGAAGTCTATGTCCAAGGAAGGGCCGAATGGGCCAGGAGAGAAAGCTAGGTCTGTAGTTTAAAGAAAGTCTTCGTTGTTTGCCCCTTCTCCAAGTATGGGATATTTCAATATGTAGGAGTCAGTGGGGCCTTTCTTTGTATGGAAGAATGCCATTGTAGAGGAAGTGAACAAGTAGTCCTGCCCGGAATGAGAGATTTTTGGCTCAACTAGGATATGTAGTATAATATCCGACAGGTAAAGTCAAGTAGGGGCTCAATACTGAATAGGAAGGGAATGGGCGAGGAAGGTATATATTTAGTCATAAGATGGACTTTGACTATCACTACTTAGCCTGCGATGATCAGTTAGATAGAGGATAGCAAAAGGACGGATCGTGGGCATGCCTCAACTGGGATATTTCTCTTTTCAATTCGAATTTATTATTAAGAATATACAGGAACATTCCCTCACCCTACCTATTTTAAGAATTAGGTGCCTTCTGAAAGACGTGGGATGCCTTATGAAGTCGTTGTGGTGGTGCGGGTGGGAAAGGTTCGATCACCTATGATATTTTTTCCATTCATATTCTGATTAGAGGTTATAGGAGGGGTGGAGTAACGTAGGGTAGCGTATGAATTACCGACGTTGAATTCCCTTTCACCGAGGTGTGGTGGTCTATACAGCACTGTGTGGAAGAGCTACGGGTGTCGTATTCATAATTTATTAACTGAAATACGTGGTGTGACGTATGAAAGACGTGGGAAGAGGTATTCAGACAGATAATGAAGATTTAGGCGGGCCTGGACACCACTAGAGATGCTCCTCTACTAAAGGCTATCGAAAAAGGAAGAAAGAGAAGGGGTCGAAACACTTCTAGGAGGGTGAGGAAGAAGAAATGATTTGAACCATTCATTAGGTTTATAGAGTAGAACAAGCCAGCAAGCAAGACTGCGAAGAAAAGGTTCGCTCGGTGTAGGTATAACCTTGATGCGCGTAGCTATTGCCTTGATCCCTTGGTCTGCTCGGGTCATTATATGAAATTGATACACTGCTCACAGGTCAGTCCATTGATACGCTCATCGGGCTCGTCGTTAGGAAGAGGTGGGCTGACAAGGAGAGGAATCATTCCCATCGGTGAAATGAATCTCTTCTCCCAGATCTTCTTTGTAGTCCAACTTGGTATATGTATGAATTCATGTTTTCAGTCTCAGTTGGAGGAATAGTGTGACTTGGCTGCTTCCTTCGAGAACTTGCTTATTCCTTTATTTTTAGACTATATCCATAGCCTCACACTCGCCAGCTGAGTCCGTTGGCTAGTTTTGATCACCCCGAATTCTATTTCTCATGCGAGACGGAGGTAGACGATATAAAGGTCAATCGCGGGTTAACTACTTATTGGATTTGAAAGACCCATTGATGGCTATTTTGCTCGCTCTCAGGAGCTTGAGTAGACCGTTCGGAAACAACTCTTGAAGAGCTTTTCCTTACCTATGTCCCTTAGCCAATCAAGCCTGACTTTCCCTTTTATTCTTTTGTTTCCTGCCCCGGTCCGCTTTTCTTTGGTCTATCTCCGCGGGTCACTAAACTAACCTTCTCTTGTCCGCTTTGGCTATTGAACTAATCTTCTTCGAACCCCCAGGCCGAACTCGGAAAGTCCAACCAATGTATGATACACCCGACACTGCAACCGTCTCTTCAATCGGGTCAAGCCTGCCATCGAACCCCCCAGGCCCCGAGCCAGTCAGTTTGACCAGGAATGCCTGCGAACGGCATAATCATGAATAAGAAGAGCAACCAGTAAACGAGTGCGAAGGGAGCGAAGCGAGTTTTTCTATCTAAGGAAGTCTAGTCTCCTTCAGGCGAGTTGAACGATCTACTTTTCTATCCTGATGGCTAGAAAGCCGCACCCGGATAAGCAGTTTCAGTGGCCAAATCTGATCTTTCTTGTTAAATGTCAGTTCCTTGAATGCTCTTTCTTAAGCAAGCTTTCAGTCCCGATAAAGGTTTATAATCCTTTTGTGGTGCTTTTTCCTTTTTCTATTTGATAGTGATAAAAGGCTCAAGCTAAGGCTTTCAATCAATCGAATCCAGTCGTGTCTGTCAGGACGATGTTCTTTCCTAGACCTAGAAGAGAAAGCAGTTTTGGCAGTGCCCGTTCTCCCTTACTAAGGGGATAGGTTCAGTCTTTGCCCTCTCGCCTATCGCTTTTTCCTGTGTCGGGTCGTAAAATGCCCCCGTCTTTCACTGGCCTAGGCTTTGTAAGCTATACAGGGCAAAAATGGACCTATTTTTCTTTTTCTTTGGCAGAGCGAGGGACGACGACGACCGAAGGGAGGGCTCTCTTTATTTTATATCCAAGATTCGACTATTACGAGGCACTGTAGCCCGCTAACGGTTACCTGCGAGCGATGATTTCAACCATTATAGCTGGCGTCGACCCGCTTTCTTTGAGTCATTCGATCACTCGAGAGTACTTTTTTCTATCGCAATCTCTCTGGTTTTGAGTCCACACGGATCTACTGATTTTTATGTACTCTCTCTAGTAGGGAAGGATTAGTCCGAGCCGAGTAGGCAGAAAGCTAAAAGGGGTTTTGGCACGCTAAAGGCTTTGTTTTGCCCATTTCTGGGCATCCTGACTTTTTGACTCTCGTCTGAACAGTGGCTCCTTGTCAATCCATGCGGCGACAGTTTAGTTGATGCTCTTCTCCACGTTCACCCTTATCGCAGGATGGGTGTAGTTCAGAGCGCAAGATTTGAAGAAAGCAAGCCTGAGTCACATGCCCTACTCTCTATTTTAAGTTAGATGGCTTGTGATGTGCCAGGTCTATTTCGCTCTATGGTTATAAAGCAAGTACGCCCCCATCTCTTTGGACTGAAATCCTGTCCCGAATCTCACGGGGAATGATTCATTATCATAACGAGGGGGCAGCGGTCAATCTATAGCTCACTTCGTTCCTCAGGTCTCCAAGCCTTTCTTTTTTGTCGCACTTCTGAACTCTCGCTCTTCAGCGCCCCGGTCGAATACATAGATGATTCATCAATAGCAGCATCTCTTTTCTTCTTTCTTGCGACTAGCTATTTTATTCCTAGAGAAAGATTAGACTTCATAGCTAGAGAGCGATCATCTTCTGACTGTATCATGGAACTTCTTTTTCGATCCCTTCCCGCCGTTTAGGATTCGAGTAGCGGTTCGACAAGTTGAGACAAATGAATATTATGTCAGTGAAGCATCTGAGTAGCACCCATTTCCCGAGATAAAAGCGCTTTATAGTTGGATTCTTATTCATCGCAATATTGAAAATATGTCTCCCTTCGGTCGACCCTCTCTTTCACCTAGTACTTGTACTACAGAAAAAGATACTGCAATTGCAAATGGCATCAGGTCTCTTTTGCTCAGTTCAACCATCGGCTATTGGGGACAGAGGAAGAGCTCCAGGAACGACTGACTTGTACAATTCGAAGCGCCTTGTGCGTCTAAGGATCGTCTAGGCCGAAATAGCAGTCAACTGCGGCTTCTCTCAAGGTCTGAGTTCCCAACTGGCACTTTGAGTCGTTTTCTAGATTGTGTGTGACGTCCATAGCATTTCAGCAGAAGAAGAATGGAATTAGTCAAAAAGAAGATTGCTTGCTTTCTCGATAGTCGTCTTGGTATTGGATCCGCTCTTCTCTTAGCATGAACATGAATTAGATTCTATTCGTCTTCTTTATTCTTAAGAGAACCCCCTTTCCCATATGCTGCCTGCCAACGACAACTAGTAAGGGCGGGCATTTTTATCAGCAATTCACTCTCTGGAGAATTGCTTTGCCGCCGGGGAATCTTGTTAGCAATAAACTCTCGAATTCGAGGCCAGAGCGAGCAGCAATTTCGAAAGATATAACAAGAGGGGCCGGATATCTTTTAACAGTCAAAAGCTCGAAGCGAAAGTGGGCCGAAAAGGATCCTTAATTAAAAATGAAGGCACACTCGCAGCATTGACCGGAAATGTGGTAGACCAAAGAATAAGCTAAGCAGACAAGAAGAAATCCTTTCCCTCAGACCACATTAGCACTTGAGCTCAGAACATTTTTTTGAGAAAAAAGACTCACAAGGTGCATCTAGAAAGGAAAAGAAGTTTACCAGATTGGAAGGGACTACTGGTAATCTATGAAAAGGGCTTTCACTGGGGTTCTTCCTGAAGATATATTAGGCCTTAAGACGATCACAATCACAACCTATGGAGACAAATAAACGAGGAAGACTGGCTTTCAGAGGTCGAAAGGAAAGGCATTCATAAAGGATACAGAGAGCAAGCGGGGAGAGAACGAAGAACCGATTCCATTACTAAAGAGGTTGTTGACAAAGAGCGCTTGCTACCAGAAGAGGTAAGCAAACTCACTTCTATTTATTGCACTAACAAGGGACGAGACTAGGAGACCGGGATACCTAGATAGAAGGAGGGGTCCGCCCTTAGCCCAGTACTTAATAAAGGTAGGCAAGACGAACTTCTTCTACGAAGAATTCACGAAAAGAAGAATATGAGAAATCGTCTGATGAAGAGCTAGACGATTTTCCACGTGGAATGAATTAATAAAAGAGTATGGCAGAATCGTATGATTATACGACTAGAGAACAGATAACCAGGAAAGACAGAAAGGGAGAACCGCCCTGTAAAGTAAAGGGCCTTGCCCTGACTTTAGCTTTAGGAAAAAATCCAGACTTTGGAGCTCAGCTTAGGGATCAGAGGCGAACCACCTAGTATGGTACACAATCAGTTTACTAAGACAATCGGAGTGACCGGGCTATGAAGTCCACCCAGCTTTTCGGGTTTACCGAGCTTCACTCGTGGAATGGCGATTCGGAGTTAAGTTAACGGGTTTGGCTTGAAGGCGTGACCCCTTCTTTTTTCTTTCTTTGGCGGGGTAGGATCGATCAAAGCTTCCTTCGTTTCGGGACCCTTATTTACTCAGACTCAGATTGGTAGGCAATCAACAGTAAGAACAACGAGATTCCCTACTGACTGCCTCTATCAGATAGTACGCAGGTTTTTCTCCGGAAAGAAGTAATTTTCTAATCGAACCGGTTGTGCAATAAGATGTGCTGCTCCTCCTTCTCTTGAGAGGTCCCTCGGGCAAAGAGCAATCCTTGTACCCAACCCATACAAAGACTCATTCTTTAGGGAAAGTAATTTCTTCTTCTTGGCGAAGAGAATCAGTAAGACAATCGGGATAGCGGAATGCGGGGGTACCGGGAGGATAGGAAAAGACTGACTAATAGATAGGCAATCCATGACTTATAGTTAACATTGAGCTGCCTCCCTTTCGGGATCCACTCGAACGGAAGCTTGGTAAACTTTTGTTAAGTGAAAGGTAAAACAAGATATAGAATAGAATCTCACGGTTCTAGAACAGCAGCGGCTTACCAGCTGCTGAAAGCGGTTCCGGGTCACCACTCGGGCAACTGACTGATCAGGGTCTGTCTCTCCAATGAATGGTTCTGCTCCTGTATTTTTCCCTAGCTATTTTTGCTTATACTCGGGTCGATCGGCCATAACCACTTCCAGCAGGAATCGCTACAACCGACGTTCTTTAATTCGGTAATCTAATGGAGGGAGGAGATAGGGATGGTACTGTTACGAAGGCGAAAGCTGCTACAAGAGGGACTGGAACTCCATGTATCCCAAGGGCTGCAAGTGAACTTCTAATGGATGATTCCTCCCTAGCACTTATAAAATAGGGCTTAAAATCAGGAAAACAATTAGGTTAAGTATTCCCACTAAAAAAGGTTCTTTCCAGGTCTGGTCTTCCCACTGCTGGCTGGCTTTATAATGTAATGGTACAGCCTGGATTGACATACCAGCTTTCGATTTCATTTACATTAATATATATTAATGGGAAGAAATTTGTCTTTATCTATTTCGTTAGCCTATAACCAGAAACAAAGGGTAAGACAGCTGGGGAATCAAGCCCACACCACACTTCATAAGAGCCTCCACCTGGACTTAAACTGGAGGGATTAGGGCAGCAGAGCACGCACTGTGTCTGGGGAGATTGAATGAAGAGTTATAGAAAGGTAGTTGAATAGGAATGTGCAAGAGCACTCACCGTTGCACCGACAACCAAGATAACTAGAAAGAAAGATGACTATAGGAACGGAGTGACTAGCTTTATATAAATAAGCACTTTAAGGCATTCAAACCAAAAGGGAAGGGCGAAACTGCCTGGCTTGAAAATGAACTTGCTTATTTCATAAATGAAGAAAGGACATCCATTCCTTTCCTCCCTAGGGACTCAGTGACTAGGTCGTAAGAGACAAGGACTGAGACTAGAAAGATTACCTCGGAACTGCTATGCTACAAAGGCTCCCAAAAAGACTGCCGGCAAAGAAAGTCCAACTGTAACGACAACTGGAGCTAGAACTCAACCAGACTAAAAGGGAGAAGCAAGAGAAAGAAAAAAGCCCAGCCATTCAGTTAAGATGCAACCTAATTCAAAACCTCCTATGGACCGCTCGTATGCCAGGTAACTGGAAATGGCTAAAAAGTTATGACCCCAGGAATTCTCTAAAAATAGGAAAGATCTTACTCGCCATATTAGGATCCGCTTGAATACAACTCCCATCGAAAATAAATGTAACAGGATTTCGAGTGTATACAACAATTGAACTTCACATTGAAATGAAAGACTTCTTCCTGCCTTACTTGATCCTGGCTTTCCAAAACTCGATTAAGGGGCACTCGCACTGGCTGTAACATAACTACCAGAGAGAACAGAAAGATTATCTATAAGCTAAGCACCTCTTGCATAAGAACCTCTTTGATAGGCGAAAGACTCCAACTCAAAGCCCCCTCGAAGGTATTCAAGAACTCTTTAGATAGAGAGATGGAATAGGAAATCGTACTTTTCATCCTATAGGACTGTTAGCTCATTTGACCCCTTACGCTCGGGAGTACTGGTATTCATGGGCATGGGAGCCCTCCTAGTATTGCTTTGTACCCTTAGATCTTTTTCGGAAGGAGATTAGCAAATCCTGTTTGGAGTCTTATTCCTTGTTATCCTTGGCTTGTACTAAAATGAAAATGCTTGCATGACTCGGAACTCCTCCTTCACCTTCAAGGGGACCTAGGGCAGGATGTAAGGCAACTCCTTATCAAACTGCAGGCAAGGAAACCACAGAGAAGTCAACTGCCTACCTACTAAAAGTCAAGGAAGAACACTGGTTCGCTAGAGCCCGGAAACGACCACGGATGGAACATAATTTCCACGAGATGTAATACAACTACAAATGGATGGATGGGCCCACCTTACCACTGCGAAAGTGTTTCAAACTGTATAGCCAAACTGAAGAAAGAGAACTTCCAAGAGAAGTACTAGATGGGCTTGCTTACAAAAGGACTCAAACTTTATACTTAATGCAAGTAGGAATCACTCGGAATCGGAAGAGGAAGACTCCTTCTAGATGGTTAAAATGGCACTAGACATATTTTCAACTTTCACCGGGCCTTTTTGGTAATATAAGGCGATAAGGAATGAAACTTAAAAAAGGATCTGTATCCGTATCAATAGCTTTAGGCACTCTAGCCATAACCTTTTTTCTGCACAAGGGGATTGACTAGGCCTGGCTCGATCGGGATATTGGATTGGCTAGGCAGTATACTTAGAGTAAAGTAAGGGAATGCGCTTTGCAAGAAGCACTAGAATAGAAGGTTGAGTTGAGTGAATAACTGCCTCAACGGGAAATGGGAAACCTTGCTTCTGTGGTAAACTCGCCAAAAAGACGGGTTTTCTTGAACTACACTCGAAATCACACTGGGACAATGCGAATAGCAGGAATGCTACTATGAACTCCTCAGACAATGCACAATAGGAGGAATCGAGCTAGTAAAGAGACCTACTCTTGACCTTGCCCTAGAGAGAAGAGAGCAAGCATAGTTTAGTAGTCTCATCATTTAGCCCTAGCGGGTAGCTCATTAGGATTCAACAAGCAGAGGTTATACACTCACTTAAAGCCAAAGAGGAGATAGTGCGCAATGAAGACCAATCCGAGTTCGTGCTATTTTATGAAACAACGGGAGAAATGCTTGACCCTTACCTACCTACGAGACATCTCAATCGTGCCATTTTAGAGTCAAAGCTCCATCCAAGACATTCAATGAAGGGCAATTTACTATTTCAAGAAAGTCAAATAGATGCGAATCGGGCTTTAATGAGTAGATGTTATTTTCAACTAGTAAGCCTCTCCCAAGTGCTATGGCTTTTTCTAAACCTTAGAGAGCGCATTGAAAAGAGAAGTCGGCACGTAGATCATTCTAATGTGTCGTCGTAAATGATGCTCATCCATCTATAGCCATCTGCTAACGAGGTTTCACCGGATCACAACTCTTCGAGAGCAATCCACTTCAGACTGACCCAATATTTTTGTTAACAACAAAAGTCATCAATTCTGCACCTTTCTTGCCTCTACTTAGCTACACCCCCGGAACCTGGGGTGAAGTACTTCGATTGGGTCTTGCAGACAGACAGGGTCGGTAGAATGCCTGTCAAGTCAATGAGAGATCATATCCGGAATACGCCTCCACATCCTTGGTCTTTTTAGATTAGGAAGTGGTTCAACCAGATCAAGAAGCACTGGTTCAAGATCTACAACTCTCGCGCATGGTAAAAGAGCTCACCGAAGAGTCTCTATCATCCCATAACCCATTCATTATTTTTTCTTTGAATTACTAGATTGTGGCACGAAGGCGAGCTGAGCGAGCTTATCATGGATCCGGGAGAAAGAAAAGAAAAGAACATCGCCGATCGATTGACTCTCAGGGGCGGTAAGACCTGTATAGGTACTCTTGCGCGATTGGCTTAAGCAGCTTTGAAAGATAAGGACGATAGCACTAAGGCCATCAGCTAACTAGGCCGGGTAGGAGCTCGTTGGAGTTTCGATACGAATACATTCTCTCCATGCTTTCGTGGATGCCTATTTCTACTCCCGGGTTCATCCGTAATCCTACCTTTCCTTATGATACGATGCATTTCATGAGCACCTAGATCTAGATATAGTAGTGAATTCCATTTATCAGCGTATAGGTGTGGGGCAGCTGACTTTAGTAGGGCTCGAATTGCTTATTGGTAGTAGGGAGGAGAAAGCCGTGGGAAGCAGGGGGGATATGATTAAAGGAGAAAGCGCTAGCTCCAATAAGTGGTCTGTTCGAGATTGGTGAGTGTGAATCTCATTCTCTAAATAATTTCGGCTTTCTTTTTTGAAATCTCTATCTTATCTTGTTTTTGTGGTTGAGTTGGAAGCCCTTGCGGGAGCAAACGAAACTACAGCAGCCAGTGGAATGAAGAAAGAGAGTAGCCCGAATAAAAAGATAGAAAGAATATATGAGACAGAGAATGCCAAAGGCGAGTGCATGCAAAAGAATCTGTTTATGGTTGATTCCAGCTCGCCTGGAAGGGGGAAGGGGGATGAACGGAACCAGAAAAGAAGTAATGCTCAAAGAAGCAATCGAAGTCAGGGTAGCAAAGTGAGGCGGAAGAGAGCTCTAGCTTGATGGGCCCTCTATGCACCTATTCGCTTATTGGCTTGGCCCATGCTATCTTTTTTCAAAAAGCTACGCAGAGGCCTACTTTCCTAATTCCGAAGGCATAGGCATGTTGAAAGGGGGTCGTGTGTTATGTAGTGCGTGGGTCCCCAAAGGCGTTAATCGGCCTAATTTCGTCATCTGACACAGGATCATGATACGAGGCGGCTACCAGCTCTAATGAACCTCCCGGGTACCATAGTAGCAGCTTTGAAAGCTCCTGGCTTTCTCTATCAAAGTAACGTCAGTCGGGGAATGAATACTGGAAGTCGAATCGAGATCGACCATTTGAGAAGCCTCTTCCGTTAGTCTATTTAGGCCCCCAATGCGGGTGCCTTCACCTTATTGCTTTGCTTTCGGGAGAAAGAAAGTACGTACCTTCGCGCTCATTTCTATAGCAGTGACCACTTATGCCAACCAAGACCGGATTAGCACGACCAGACATAAGAAATATCCGTTGAATTTAAATATCATACCTTGCTGCGAACTACCGTAGCATAAATGAATACACATTTGAAGATGCGCCTTCCCCCTTGAATCCTATTTGTTTAGACGATCCATTCCTCTTTCTATGGACGAGCTTTAGCTGTCCCTGTGTTCCCTTGCTCGGCTCGAGTGAGCTCTCTCGTTGCTAGTCTTTCGTACGCGAAAGCCGTTCTTGCTAGGCGAAGTAGGTCAATAATCAAATAAGTCGAGGATTCTCGGGTCCATTTATGGCCTAATTGCCTCATCTGAGACTGGAGTGGATGCTCCCACGTTAGCTGATCTACGAAATGCTCAATCGAGGAGGTAGTCTGTCTACTTGAATTGAATTCAGTCGAATGCGCCTTCTTCTTTAGAATCTCATAAAGGGACAGCGCCTAACCTGTCACTCCAAGACTTTTCCTCGGTTAGGGGTTTTGAGCCTGCCCCAGGATCGGCTAAACGAATGGATTTGGGTGAACCCGCTACGAGACCTTAATAACTCATCCTCGCTTTCTCTATGACATGATTCCAGAAACTCACTAAATCCGTCTGCTACCCCTCTCAATCCGGAGTCTCCCTCGACTGGTCCCTCCTTTCTGATGAAATAGGGCCTTCGAAGGCCTTTCACCCCCTTCTCGAGTCTAACGTGATGGATGCGAAACTGCTGTTTAAACGCGTTCTAGCTGCCTTGTAGCGGGTGCGCGCTTCTATGGAAGGAGGCCCATTCTACTGCAGGGTCCGAAGGAGAGGGAGTAGTAGTTGGTCCCCCCTAATCAATAAGTGGAAGGGAGACTCCTCTTAGGCTTCCTGAAAGTCGAGGCCGATTCGTTAGCGTAGTAGTTTGAGAATATAGATTAGGTTCGTGGGCTGTGATGTATGGGGTCAGCCCTTAACTGAAACTTAATTCTTTTCTCATTCATTTGGTTGGGACAGCAAAAGAGGGGGCAGGATGGAAGAACTGATGGACGCGGTAAGACAGTGAATGGGACTTTCATCGTGTTTTACCGACTTGCTGGAATTCGAAAACCAAATTCTATTAAGTTCATTTTTCCTTCGTTCACTTTTGAAAATAGAAAGCCGAGTGCAAAAGTGGTTTATGAATTTGACATATTAGGTGGCCTGCCCATATACGAAGTTCACTTTCTCACTGCACACGAAGCCCAATCTATACTCAGAAAGAAAAGAACTGCGCAAACAACAGAGCTAGCGAACTAGGCGCCCCTCTTTCCAAACTTGCATTCAAAAGGTTCTATTCTACTAACCTCCGAGGGAGCCGAGGGCCTGGCCCCTGAGAAAAGCTGTTACGAAAAGCAAGAACAAGTGGCGGAGAGCTCGAGGGTGAGATCATATCAAGAAAGAAAGGCTTATTCATGAAAAGAAAAGAAAGCTGGGCGTTGGTTGGTGGCTGGCACCCTTAATGACTTTCTGAGAGGCCAACTTCACTAAAGAAGAACGCTTGTTGAAAAACCCCAGGTGTGGTGTGTGACAGGTCAAAAGGCGTTAATCGGCCCTATTTCCATATCTGGAGAGTACTGTACGAGGTTCGTGCCCGTGCGAGATTGAGCTTGTTCCATGATGGGACCGAAAGTGGATGCGGCAGACAGGAAAGAGTGGAAAGAAAGAAAGAATCAGGGCAGAGGAGAGCTCTGAGGAGAGATTGGACAGAAGGGGGAGAGAAAGACAATATAGCGACCGGATCCATTAGTTTATGGTAGAAGGAGGGACTGCCAAAACGACTGCTGCTCCGAGAGCTGGAAAAGTAAGGCTGGCAGCCAGGTAGATCAGTGAATGGAAGAAAGCTGCAGTCAGTCCCCAGGAAATGCACCTGATAAGGTAAGGGGGATTTTTTTTGCGTACGAATTCCATTATACACTAACGCGCCAAAGTCACTGGTTTTGTTTCACAGATTCTCCTCCTTATCTTTATCTTTCTTTTGGGCAATACAACCTAACTTTCACGATAAGCTACGGACCACTTGCTCCCAAGTTTGCGGGTGAAGAGGGGCATACGAAGATGAGGCCGCTGACTTTGATACCAGGTCCCATTCGGTAATGGAGGTATATCCCCAACCAGGTTTCCTAAAGAAAACTACCTTGTGTAGAAAAAGCCGGGGGTTTCATTCATTGTGACTCTTTCTAACCAGCGCTACGAACTTCTTTCCTTTGAAAGGCCATTTTACAGGGACAGGCAGCTTCTTTTTAGTGTTTTCGGATAGAAGCTAAACAAGCACAGATTGGTAAATAAGCACAGAAGCTGCTAAAAGCACAGAAATAGGTAAAGGAATGGAAGCACATCTTGCACCTTCTATGATCCATTCAACCAGCCTTCAAGATGAGAGAGAGGCCTTTAGCAAGGAGATATCGCACGGAAAGCCGGATTAGGTCTTATAATCGAGACTTATTTTACAGGCCTTAGTCCCTACACACCTTGAGGCTTAAGAAAAGATGGCCATCTAAGTGACATCCTAGCCAGAGAAGGGCAAGAGGAGCTATATTCAAGGAAGTTATGGACTGGAGAATCAGAGATTGGATGGACATCCGGAACAGAGAGGAAAAGAGGAAGCAAACAAGCCTTTCTCACGAAAGAAAGCCTTGCAACTACGCTTTTGATATTGCAACTGCGCTAATAAGGGAACATCAGCTTTCTCTGTATGTGGATTTTGGAGTCGCACTGATCAACAGGAAGAGCTAAAATTAGTAGACGGAAAAGAAGATGCAAAAGCTTTCGCACTTACTCGCATACACTTTTTTTATCTTTATTTTGTACTTGTACTCTATGTAAGTCTCCTTAGTTATTAGTTAATAGTAGAGCTCAGCTGGACTAAGCGAGGCAGTACTCTGAGGGTTGGTCCGGCCGAGACCATTAGCATTAGTTCCCCTCTCACCAAAGCTTCCTAACTTGCCAAGAAGTGGCCTATTCATTCCTACAGTACAGGTCTCTATCAACTAACTCAAGCACTAAAGAGAGGTGGGGCAGGACATCGATAGACAATAGACCAAGGAGCGAATTCGTCTATCTAAATGCCAGTCAACTTCTTTTCTCCTTAGGCCGGGGCTCTTAGTCTATTTCCCCTTTATTGAGACATTTAGATGTGATCCAAGTACCACAACACCGTCTTTGGGGCATAAAGTCTCTTTCCCTTCTCTTTCCCCTGGGAGATGTGATCAAAGGACCAAAAACCCATCTTGAAACAGCTGTTAGACTCGTTCTTCTTGAGTGAAAGTGCTTCCTATCGCTTGAAACCTGGCCTCTAGTCTAAATTAAGCACGTGTGCACCTTGGGAATACTTGAGGAGAACTTCTCCTTTCTATGGGAAAGGTTTCCAATACGGATTCAGCCGTTGTCGAGCGGATGATGATCCCTAATCAAGAGTTTGGTCCTAGCTTTTCGATTTCATCTTTAGTTCTGTCCTCGCAAAGATATGAGGGCGTTTTTGTACTCCAGGACGGATACGGATACAGGTGAGTCAGATTGAGCATTTTCTTTCCCTTTTACACTACAAGTTCATCTGCATCGGATTCAGTCGCAGGAACAGGCACACTGGAGCTTGGAATCTTGCTGAAGTGAGCTCTTTAGAAGGTCTTTTTTGTTCGAAAATGAGAACCATATATTAGAACATTGCCCGAGATGATCCATTGAGTGGGTCGCACTTAAGACTTGTATTATCAATGCCTTAAGCGCATTACGGATTTGAGTTCTTGACTAGTTCACTCGCTCTTACCGTTGGTCGTTCACGTCTTTATGTTTGCTAAGGACTTGTCGTTTGGCCTACGGTTTCTTAAATTCCAAATTGACAGGTTCGCTACTACAGGAGAGGGGGAACCCTTTACGTCCCCATCCCGCTCTCATTACAGACTGCGCTACGTCTTCAAATCTCTTTCCTTGGAGCATTTCCCACTACAAAACCTGAAGTGAAGCTTTAAGTGAACACAGCTCTTCCCCTGGGTCTACCCCAACCGAGCCGGATTTTAGCTCCATTATTATGAAAAGGGGAAAGGGGAGTTTCACTTCGATTGGGTTTGTGTTCAGCCGACTGTACTACATATCATGCCATAAGCGAAAAGAAGCAAGCTTGCTTCGTTGCGGCCCGAAGCTCATCTCCTGCTCTTAGCCGAACTATCCGAATTCTCTGTCATTTTCTGTAATATTAAGTGTTTTAAGATGTTGTAATAAATGTTCTAGTTGAAAGAAATTCCACCTCCTCTCATCCCTTAGCTCTTTGATGAACTCTTCGAGAGTATAGGCGTAGGCTCATGACTCTTGAAAGTGAATATCGCTCGCAAGGGCCGCCCTGATAGTGGAACCCTTCAACGGAAAATTGCGTATGCTAGCTCCAATGAGTAGTAGAGGAAAGCTCGGCCCTTTTTACCCTTTAAGCTGCGTCCTACTTGTGTCGTCTTTTAAGCCTGCTATGCATCCTTGCTCCATCTACCATTCCTGACAATCCATTTGTGGTATGCCCGCTGCTTCGTCCACAATTACTGAAAATCCATCCTGGGATCATACCCCCTTGGACTTTCCATCCTTTTTTTTTTATCTGTATTGGGAATTATTCCCTGGGCTTTCAATGGGCCCACGCCTTCTCGATACTTACCCTCTAAGAAGAGATGCGCAAGACTGGGATCAGGAAGACCTAAATCTTTCTATGATGTCATCTTGAGAGAGCAAGTGCGCCAAGCGAGATACCAATTACTACAATATACAGATAGGGGAATAGGACATCCCCGTGATTTCCTTCTACCCCTAGCCCTATATTTAACTAGACTACCCTTGGTTCCTTCTTTTAAAAAGAGTTGTTGCCCCTTTTCTAGTTGTGTACAGTAGTACGATAAGGAAGATTATTAGTGAGGCAGTCTATTAACTCTTACTATTCCTTATCTGTCTTAAGCCCTTCTTTCTACCACATCTGGACCTAGAATCCAAATTTTCTTTGAGACGAGCCTTCCGTTTCTATCAATTAAGAGATGGACACAAAACGATTTCCTTTACTTATTAAGATTATGATTGAACTCTCACTTAAGGTACTTGTCCACCATCCTTCCCTTCCCTCTCGGGGTGCTTCTTCTATCCCCCTTTTCTGGCGCCCCCTCGGACCAAGAGACGTGACCGGATGGTATGGGCCTTGCTTGAGTCCTTTCACTCGCCCTCACTGGCCTTACGAACCTCCTTTCTCCCTCCTTCCACACTTATCGACCTTCACTGCTAGCTCGCTTAGGGGTAGCAAACTCAACATTAGCGAAGTACATCCGGCCGTAGGCCGCTCGCTGCCAAACCCACCATCGGGTCTGCTTCTTCCCAAGCATCATCGTCATCTCAGCTCTCGCCATTTCAACCCATATCTGTCTTCTTGCTTTGAATTTCTTTAAAAAGCTTACCACTCCTCCTAAAACACTTTTTCTAGAAGCTAGTCAAGAAGTTGAGATTCTAGCCATAGCTTCCATTTCCTATATTTGAAAGATGACCTCCCTCGTTCTTTCGTCTACTCTGATTGATAGACGGAACCCTACCCCACAACAAGCCTCCCAAACTATGAGACCACTGCGAAAAAAATCCTTTATGACGAGCTATTCGAACTATGCCCATCCGAGACAAGCCTGCTACATTATATGACCACCAAAAGGCCCTTTCTCACGGGGCGTTCTCTCTCCCTACTTAACTAACAAGCAATGGGGACAAAGGCCTCGAATCCTGTCTTTGACGGTGATCATAGCGCTGGGAAACTACAATGTTGCTTAGGTTACATTGGCAAAATAAGTACTTAAACCATTTTTTGAGATTTTCCACTAAGTAAGCTTGCCCCATGAGCCGGAAAGCTTAGGGACGCTTTTTATTCTTCGAATGAGAGCTCTGATTCTGTTTTTTCCTTTATAGGATATTCTGATGGAACTGGTGCCAATGATTGATAACATGGTAGAGTAGAGCAAGCTTTCGCTTTTTTATATTCGTATAGAAATTCTCCCAACTCCGTTTCATCGGGATATTCCGAACGAAATAGGTACGAAGTTGTCGTTGCAGCATATGCCTCCACGGGAGTCAAGCTCAAAGTGACAGGTATTTGATGGGCTATCCGCTCTAAAATACGGGGTCTGGAATTAGGGCTTTTTTCTTTAGTCCTCTGATAGTGAAATTGCTAAAAAAGAAAAATGGGATACACCAACCATCCGCTCCGAGCTGTGTCCCTCCCTGCTGATAGAAGAGAGCGGTCTGGAATTGATTCACCTATTACACGACTCGCATCAGCAACAGGAAAAGGAACTGTGGCTATCGCTAGCAGCCCCGGCCAGATAAATCTACCTCAGAGAGGAGTTGGATCCGCAAAGGTCAGCCAAGAAAGCAGGGAAAGATGCCAATTCATGCGGGTTTCTTAACTTTGATTGTTAGATTTTCGGGCATTTCATTAAAGATAGACGGGAAAGATACTTTTTGCGATGAGGCGCTTGGCTTTGCCATCAGCAGTGTGCTTTCGCCTCGACCTGTTCGGTTTTAAGGTGGGAGTCCTCTTCTTGAATTTTTGTATAGGGCGAGCAACAACTTCGTTCCCTCTTCTTTCACTTTCAGCTGAGTTAGTCGCCCAGCCTTTGGTATCTCTCTTTTAAGGTTTATAGCATTCTATGTAATATCGCCCGAATGCGCTAGGTAGATTTATCTTCTCTTCATCTCCATTCATTTCTTTCAGAACCTCTGCGCGGAATAGAGATCCTTGTTTTGATTAGGATAGAGAGGGCCTGCTAGACCTAACAGCGACTAAGCTTATTGATTCTGTCTTTACGTCAGGCACGAAAGCCGTAGCTTGTTTTCTTGCTTAATCGAGATTGGCCGGTGAAGGTCAGCGCTTGCCTTTGATCAGTAATGGCTGGCTGTTGACTCAGTGAAGAGCAAACCAGTTCAAGTCGAGGCTGATTGCTAGGTTCCGTCAGGCTTTCGCCCATTGCGGAAAATTCCCCCTCTTTCGAGAAAAGGCTTCGAAAGAAGGTAAGAAACACATTCCCCTTTCGCCCCTTATCGATTGAGGCGAAAGGGGCGAAAGAGCGCCGGTCCCTCCTTATCCGAGATCCTAAGAGTTATTTAAGAGTCCTCTTTGCTTTTCTTGCTATCTGCTTCTTCTAAAAAGAGTCACCTCCCGCATTTCTAACCGATCATTTTTCTAAGAATCCGTAGCCTTCTTTTTTTCTAGAGCCGCTGTAATAAAACTGCTTGAGCTAGGCCCGTAACCACATCACGTATATTTCAGTCCACTCACTTCGCATCCTTTTTCTGGAATTCAAATGGCTTATGAGACCTTTTAGTGGCTATTGGCTTGTCTCTATACTTTCATTTCGCGGCATCGGAATCAAAGGACAGTACCATAGGTAGGAGAGGGTTCTTCGATACCTTTTACTTACCTGCAGCGACGCCCCTTGCTTAAGGGGTGTAGTAATCAATCTCTTATGAGGGACCTCCCTTGTAGTGGTTCTTTCGGCACTTCCTCTCACACTTGCTTTGGCATAGCCGTAAACTCCAACTCTTGAGCAAGCTTCGGCTAAAGGCCTGGTTCCGTAGTAGTCAGTCGCATCCTCTGATTACCTTAATGAAATTTCATCGTAGCAGTTGGCGCTTAGCCGTCCACCAATCAATCGTAAGGCTTCAGCCCAATCGCGGAGTTCTCATAAGCGGATTTCCGGCTTGCTTGAGTTCGCCATCCTCTTAGGTAGACCGGCCCCTATTATTCATTCAATAGGCGGGCAGGGAAGCCAAAAGAGTTCCACCTCTTCTCTTTAATAGGTATGTATGACCGCTTGTTCCATTGCTGAAATAGAAAAGAAAGTCAAGCAGGTGCTCGTAACATAAGACAAGACTGGTGATTCATCCAATCAATCAATAAGGATCGAAGCGGCCGTAAGAAAGGACTTGCCTAGCCTCTCGCCCTGTAATAGAGTAAGAAAGGGGCCAGTAGCTGGTCAGTATAAAGCCGAGTCCAGAAAGTGAGAGCCAGGAAAGCATAAGAAGTGAACTTCCCCCTTCTTTTTTATAGATTTTTTAAGGAAAATAAGAAAGCAACTCGCCTTAATAATACTTACAGGGACGCAAGAAAGGCAGTCAACCTAAGAAAAGCAGGTTTTAGATACTAGACTAAAGACTCTAGTCTGAGACTTGAAACTAGCAAACACGAGATCCTTACTAGAGCTCATGACGTAACTAGAACATAGCACGAAAGGAGGGATACGTATAGAGACCGAATCAGATGGATAGGAGCTTTATTGTAGGGGATGCTGGGGCGGGTCGAATTCTCTCTATCCAAGTGCAGCTACTGTTTTTGAAGCACCCCCCTGGAGTTCTGGTGAAAGCTATCCTTCTAGGGACCTATCTTATCTACCAACTTATGATGCTGGGGAAAAAAGGCCACTAAACAGATCTTCATCATATCTATCTTCAAATCCATTCTGTGGAAATGCAGTGAGGCGATCGACCAAATACCCAGCTTATGACCCGGAAGGACAAGTTATGCTTCTCCGACTGTTGCTGAACCTTTTAGTTAGATCTCTAGAGAAAGAGGGAAAGAAGGAGGTGGCTATGCAAGGACCTAATAAGCCATTGAAGACTCACTAAGGCCAATCCACTGCAGCCTCCATAATGGCAAATTCCTATTCAAGAGGAATAGTTGAGCTAGGACCTTAATCCTATAAGGAGTTCAGTTCCGAATTCCCGAAGCTTCCCTATTTGACGAAAGGGGGGCTTGGGCTGAAGGACGGGCTTTCAACAACAAGAACCTACCACTATGTTCGCTAACACCTATCAGACAGCAGACTGACTAGCTGACCTAACCGTGCTGAACTAATCGCTGACAGAGCAGACTTGCTTGCCCGAGAAAGCTCTTTTTCCTTGCAACTCTTTAAATTGAATCCTTAACCAGAACTTTTTCTGCTCGGCTAGCTGCGCCTTCCCATTGCAAACCAGACATCTCGCCTTTACCCTTAACAGCCTGCTTTGGTTCTCCGATACCTTTTCTTCGATACCCCTTCCCTTCTTCAAATGCCTTCCTTAATCAACCTTCCTATAGACGCAAGAAGCTCATCGCCCTTCTTTCTGACATCACTACTCCTACTAGCATGGCATCATACTGGTCCTTGACTTCCCCTCATAGAAGAGATCAAAATAAGTCAAATTTCTACCTTGTCCAATCACAATCATAGGACACTCCTTTGTGAGAGAAGAAAGAATGTTGAAATGAGAGTTGCATTTAGTAGCGCCGGCGCCTCATCCAAATGAGACTTGGAAAGCGAGATAGGGCCTCTAACTGGGAGGCAGGAAGAAGACTACACGAGTGGTTCGGGAAGGAATCTCTTTGACTTTCTGGTGCCATAGCTTCGACTCCACCCCAGTAATAGTAATAGGAGGGAGCCGCTACTTCACCCTCTTTTCAGGGAGATTGGGATGAGGCAAAAGGGGGCTTTATTAAAGTCCTCTGGGTCGTCCACTAAGTGAGTGAAAGAGGTCTCATTGGGAGAATTGGGAAGAGAGAAGGCCAGCCTCCCACTATGTGAAAGAATAGCTTTATATATATATATATATTCACTTCTATAGAATATATAGAATAGGTAGTTCGCTTAGCCGCAGCTGAAGCCATCGATCTTTGAATTCAATGAAAAAAGCTTGAAAAAGGGGGTTCCCGCCACAAACGAAAATAGAATGATTGGGGCCCTCCATATCTTATGCATCAAAAAGGCTACTTGAGCCTACTGATTCTTCTTATGGGGCAGTCCAAAAAAATATATGAAATAATGGCACCCGAGTCCCTAACTGGAATCACGGAAAAAGCCTCTTACGCAAGTATACAAACAGCTCTCATAGTTAAAAAAGACGTGTGCTAGGATTCTAATTGTACAAAGGCGGGGGCGTGAAGAGAGATTAATGAAGAAAGGAAAGCAAGACCGAAGCATAATTGACTTAGAAATGAAAGGGGAACGCCCTGGGCACTACGGTTCACCTGGGTGCTTACTTAGAAGCAAGAGAGGTAAGAGGCCACCTACGGGAGGTCTCCTTTCATTGGGTCAAGAAAGAAAAAAAAGTCCTAGGCAGAGATACAGCAGGACCAGGAGGAAGTGCGGACAGATGGATTGATCATCGATCGCTTTCCAAATCAAGGTGTCTTAAGCCGGACCTTTCTCCAGAAGTCTCTTTGGCCAGAAGAAGGAATGACCAAAAGAATGATGAAGGAAATCGATTGGGCGAAAGGGCTGGTCAACTCCTTTTTAGCTCTAAAAGGGTACAAGAGGTCTTGGGGAATTGGCATGAGAAGTTCATAGCAAGGGTTATAGCATGGCAAAGTACCATACCACATGTGTTACCCTTTAGAGTATAATTAGTGTCGTTCTCCAGCCAATATGCTGGGGGGATACTTCAGTGGGGGTTGGCACATTAGGAAATCCCTGGAATGAGAATCACGTTAGCCAATGGCTTTACCGGTGGGTGCTCCCTGTCCAACTGGTACTTTCCTTATGACTCCGACTCTGGTTTACCTGAGATTAGACCGATTCTCCTCCTGCTGCTCGCTCGGTCTGACCTGACTTTGACCGCTTTCTGATCGCTGGTCAATGAAAACCCCGGATCCTTAGCCCTATCCTTTGCTGGCTGGTTGCCCCACAGGGACTACTCCTTGCTCTTTGCTTTATTGTTGGATGGGGAAGAATAAGGTTAGACTGTCTCTGGGCAGCGAAACCTACGATTGAGGTCTTTAAGTTTGGGAGCATACAAGAAAGAGAGTCGTTTTGTAATCTTATAAAATCGGTGTGAATCGCTTTTTCAGACCAAAAATAAGCGCTTTAATGCGTGGACCGTAAGCCCCTACTCCTAATAAGTTGCGGAATTCAGTCCCTTCCAATATGAGTGTCAGACTTGCCTCCTGATCTACGACCGCCCTCCTGTGCTAAAAAAAAAGCAGCTAACTGAGAATCCGCTTTTCCTGGACCCGGCAAAGCACCAACAAGTTTCGGCTCCAGCAGTCCGAGCACAGTCAGTGGGACAAAGAGTGGAAGTCGGAGCTAAAGTATACAGCATAGAAGGGCTCTCATGAAAATGAGAGAGTTGTGGAATCCTGTCCCAAAGGGAAGTACTAGTTCTCCCACAAAGAGGAGCTTTCGTGACCAGCAAATAAGTGAGCCGGGGCTTGAGTCTCCGGAAAGGCAAAAAAGTGGTGCTCAACTGAGTTTTAGAGGGCAGTTCGAAGAGGAAGGCAAGCGGTCTCACCCAATCATCGGTCAACTGAGGTTCGGCCTACTCTGAAACTAGCTTATTCCTCTCTAACACTTTCTTCTATCTATTCCTTTCTAACAGTTAGTTACCGGGTAGACTACCTCTCTTTGCTCAATGAAAAGTGAAGGTAGTCTACCCGCATCGTCAAAGAACATGATGCTATGCTACCTTTTGCGACTCTTTAGGGCTAATGCTTCTGTCTCAAACGAGTTCACACACCGCCCGTCACACTATTGGAGCTGGCCATGCCCGAAGTCGTGACCTTCACCGCTAGGCACTGAACCGAAGATGAAACTAGGACTGGAAGATACGGAAAGAAAACCTTGTTTCATCAAATTGCACCTATCTTCGACTGCTTGAAGATCCGGTTCACCAAGTCCATGCTTCAACTACGAGAATATGATGAAGATATCGGACGCTCTGACCTATGGCTTCTGCAAAGAAAGGTGGACCCAGGCACACTGACTACTCTGATTGGGCGTGGACTGGGAAAAAGTAGCAGCTAAAGGAAAGCTAAAAGGTATTGGCGAAGAAGTAATGGAGGATCTGATATAGATTGAAAAGAGGGAAAGCTAAACTAGCTAACGAAGGGGTTGGGATTCGCCTCGCCCTAGTACACCAACCAGGCAATACCTTGACCTCAGACCTCACCCGAGACAAGCTGCCACAGACTCCAGAGAACTCGAGCGGTCAAGTCAGGAAGAAAGATTTCTTATAAAATACATAGATGTGTCTTTAACCGGATTTGGATTCCAAAAGCCCAGAAATGTTTTAAAACAAAAAAACAAATGGAAACAAAAGAAAAAAGAAATGTAGCCGGGGATGGTGCTGCCATGCTTCTTCTATGAGTTTTCTACTATATTGGGGCATACTTTAATAGTCCAATAAATACTCCGGGCTAATGGCACTAAGTCAGGTGCTAGCCTAGCTCTTCCAGTACGACGAATGCTTTCCTTAACAAGGGAAGACTATAACTATAGAGTATTAGCGTCTTATACACTTCATTTGTTCTCCCCTATCGACAGATGCGAGCGGCAAGGGCTTAAAGAAGCGACCAGCTCAAGCGATTTGAGAGAGCTCGACCTTTGCGACAGATTCAAAAAGAAAGAATCCAGATGGAGCATTTTCGACCGAGTGGGAAATCAAAAGAGTTATAACAAATCAAATTGACAAAAGACCTTTGAAACCTCACTCCTTTTTAGGGCGGAGTGCCATCTCATCTCAAAAGTAAATTTTTTGAATAAGGGATGCTTTCAACAAAAATGCAAATTTGAGTCTACCTCGTGTTTTTGGGCTATCATCCCATTTCCCGAGGGGGCGATCTCAAAAAAATTATAAATAGGTAACGAAAAGTGATGTAAAAAGAAGGAGAGTTTTGTTATACTTTCGAGAAAGTGGAATGCATTTATCGATATCGCTATCGATAAAATAAAGGAGGGATTAGCTTGATTCATGTGGACCGGCCCGGGAACAATTCAAAGAAATCGATGAATGTGTCCGGACCAGAATAAGCGCTAGCAGATGAGATTGGACCTATAGACTAGGCACCAAAGGAAGAAGCAGGCAAGACACTCTTGTTGGACAATATAGGGTCTCAAAAGCCCATTTAGAGCATTTGAATTGGAACCTTCTCGTACAAAGACCTTTCACTCGCAGGGAATAAAAAGACTGAGACTTAACCCGGATAAGAAAGACTGGCGACAAAGACCCGAGACTCGCTACCTTCGATTAACCCGTCGCTACTTCCGACTGCCCCCCTTCTCGACGCCGACTCCCGATTCTAGCCTCAGGAGAAGTGGGGGAAGGAGAGGATCTCACGACATCTATTACGGCATTTACCAAAGCAATTGCAATTAAGTCATTCGAACCTACTTTCGGAAAATCATCAGCAATGGGGCAGCATGCAAGCTCAAGCTCAAGGGAAAAAGCGGGGTTTCAAACCTCATACCAAGAGAAAGATTCCAAACAAGTACAAAGAAGACAGCGAAAGAAGTGGATTTCGAACCAGCATACGCAAAGCAAAGAGCGGAAAGGTGCTTTGTACCTCACTTCGCTAAGCAGCGAGAATTGTACTGAAGCTCTCTTTCCAACGCCCGCCGATCGTACTACTTCATTCTTAGTGTGCTGACCAGATACCCCACCAATAATGAGCTAAGAGCCATAGCAAGAGATATAGCGTTGGCTTCCGGCTTAGTGAGCTCATAAACTGGCGAATCAATTCATTTGAAAGAGAAAGTCGGGTCTAGCTGATTCCCGAGTTGACCAATGATAGATAGGTAGGAATGGCAGGACCTAAACGAGCTAGGCTTCGTTAGCCAGTTCTCCTTTTATAAGCTATTCTTAATGCCGCTCGGGCTCCCCTCGATCCGGTGATAGAGGGGGATCCCTTCGCTCTTGGAACAGATGATATAAGATCTTACTAAAATCAGTATGAAAATGAAATATACAGATATACTCTATACCAGTATACAGCAATAACAATGTAAGCCAATTAGCAAAGATCAAGCGAACTCACTCAACCGTACTACACCAAAGACTTAACATACCTATAAAAGACCAAGCAAGAAGAATGTTCGCCTACCCGGCCTTGCCGTCATGTTCACTGCTACTGACATATGATACATCGCTAGCCATCCGGTTTCTCTCATTCAAGCCTGGCAAACAACTCTTTTGTCTTAAAAAAAGTGGGCTACGAAACGATATCTCCAGTAAGACACGAGCGGCGATCCCTATCCTTCGCTTTATCGGGCGCGTGAGAGAACGAACGAGAGCATTAAGCCAATAAGCCGGTCCATCCCAAGGGCCAGCAGTCTACGTGACGAAAAAAGCGGCATCGTTGACTCCAGAGAAGTAAGCGAAGGACCGTCGGTAAGCAGCTCCGGTATCGGCAGCATTCGCGGTCTCGGTAGTATTCGCAGTATTAGTCTCAGTAGCATTTCTTATGGCAGCGGCAGAAGCACTGACTCTATAAGTGAGCATCTCGGGTGTGAAGGAACGGCATCGGCAGCGGTAGTACGATTCTATCCGTTCGAGTCTAGGTCTACCGGTGGGTCGTCCTCTGAGTCACTCTCGCAAGAAAAAAAGAGATGGAATTCATTCAAGCCAGCAAAGGACTGAGGTAGGAGACGAGAAAGGTAAAGAGAAGGGGCCGTCGTTGGTGCGTAACAGAGCTTTCCTATCGACGATCTTTCTCGGTGCATAAGCGAGGCTTAGCGGTCGAAGTACCGCATAAGCAAGAAAGCCAATAGACCTTGAATAGCCTGTACGAAAGGACTTATGAAGAGGATTTGACTAGAGTATAAAATCCATATATAAATCTTGTACGCAAGTTGGCACAGCGCTTTCGCTTTAAATAAATCTCGCTCATCTGGTCTGCCCGGTCAAATCAGCTCTCCTGCCTGTGTATCCCATGCCCGGTGCCGTTGATCTGTCTGATGGGAGAGATCCACCAATTCCTTTATTTCAATATGTTGTATCCTCTCAAGAGGTGGAGTTCTCTCTATTCAATAGATCATTTCCTGCCCGGAGTGAAGGTCATCTGTCTGGTCTATATGGAATTTCGTTTATATGGTTACATTGAATTAGCCAAAACGGGAGTTTATAGCCTTTCTTTGATGGGTCGGGGTAGGGTACTACGCTTCTTGACACATGTCATGCTGGATTTGAAGGAATAGAAATGAAAGTAGAATTCCACTATTCTAGAGAAGAAGAATATCACATATGAAATAACAAATATACGAAGATAGTCAATATGCCAGAAAGTAAACCATGAGCAGGTGCAGGTAATGTCAATTGGCGGGAGTTCCAACATAGGAAGGCACCCGGAGGTTTTTATTCCTCTACTTTATTCAATGTAATTCCTTCATGTAAATAGACTTCTCCTGTCAACAAACAAGAAAACGGATACCGCGCAAGGGCTTTCGCGTTAGGTTCGGCCTGGTTCGATTATACACGCAATTAATGAGCCTAAACTAGGGGGTTACGCAAGGGGGGTGGGTACTCGAGGGAAAAAAACCCTCAATAAAAGCGTGTATTTCCTGTTTAGGAAGAGAGAAACTCTAATTCCACTAGATAAACTGGAATTTAACTCTTTCATATGAATGAAACCGGAGTGGGAGACTCAAAAAGTAGTGGCAGGAAGCAGCACACCAGGAGGTGCGGGACGAACTCCTTCTTTTAAATATTCCAATCGAGCTGCCGAATCAGTACGGCAGGTTAAGTCCGGCAATTCGTAAATCAACAATTGGTAAACCAGCAAAATAGACACACCCACAAATCATTCTTTTATTCAATCAATCTCATGTAGGAGAGCCTATACCGGAAACTCAAATGTGAGAATTCCGGCGAGGTCGATCTTTCTTGTATACCTGCCCGTGAACCCTTCTCTCTCTTTCTTTGATCGAATCCCTTGGTTCCTTCTTTTAAAAAGAGTTGTCCCCTCAGTCGTCTCTATGGAAAGCTTTCTTTAAGCAGAAAGCGTGTTCAAGCTCTCTGATTAAGGTACTAGGGGCTCACTAAACTCTCGAGAAATTGCTTTCGGCCTAGGATCTCTTGAAAGTTCTTTTGCTTTCCTTTTAACTAAGCCTTCCCGCTCTACTGGAAACTATCCTCTATCAGAAAGTCTCGTAATCAACTGGATTTTTTTTTACTTGATCAATCGGAAAGAAGAAGGCAGAGGTAAACTCCCCAACTCGATCAATGGGTGCTCATTGGTCTTCTTGAAACTCCCCAACTGCCGCAGCTTTCGATTGGGGGAGCCTCGAGCATCCAGTATATGACATTAAGGAGTATTCCCCAATGGAGTAGTCAACTCATAGAACAAGCATGTAAGCGAAGCAAGAAAAAGGCTTTCCATTTTTCTTTTTCAGATCTCTCATCTGGTCAACAGTACACATTCTTTTATTCCACAAATACATCCCATGCCTGGAACGAGTTGAAGGAGGAGGGGGGTCAGGGGGGGAACATGAAGGAGCTGCACGTAAATCCGGTTGCTTGTTCGGTGTGGTACCAAATAAATATCTCCTTTCTCTAGTTGGTCAAGGGTACACACTTCTCTTTTTCTAATTTATGTATTCCATTCCCGCTAAACACAAATCTTTCTTTTCATTTTATATATCCCAGGGGCGTATAGACGAAATATAAATTCTAACTAAGTAGGTTTCGAAATTAAATAGCCCATTAAGTAGAGGAGTCAACGGAACGCACACGCAGGAAAGGCGGTCTTTCGGTTCATTGGTCTGGTCTTTAGTTTGTACGTACATCGGCTTGTTGGTGCTTGGAATAATAACCTGCGCTAGGCGCTCAATTTGTAGCTTGGTTAAGTTGTTTCGTTAGGTTCATGAGGAGTTACAGGCGGACATGGGAACATGCAGTATGTCAATCACAAATCAGCTGTTGGGGCTCTTGCGGCGCACGCGGTACATGTGGCTCTTTGAATAAAAGCTGTTGCTCTTGTTGGTATACAGGCCGGCTAATAGAATAGTATGGGAAATCTGGAAAAGAGGAGTAGACAATCTGGGAGGTACAGGCCCGGCCCGGCGCACGAAGCAGGAGGAAATCGGTACCCCGCGAGGCTGGCGAAGTCGGCACAAGAAGTAGGCGGAGTAGAGGCAGCAGTTGCGGGTTCAGGTGCGGCTAAATATATATCCCCGTCTGGGGTTGGCGGAGTTGGTAGGAAGCACGGTTGGCGATAAGCTGGTACTGGTTTCATTCTTTCTATTCAATCAATATCTCTTCCCGTAAATCAAATATACCAAAAATGTAGGCACACGTTGGCACAGTTCTGTAAATAAGAGATGTCTCATCCGGTTGAGTTGTCGCAATCAGTCTTTCTCTTCCTGGTAGCTGTACGAATAGGAGATCCAACATGACTGTATTAAGCCTTAAGCAATCAGGGTTAAGCGGGATCATTGCCAGAAAGAAAACAGGAGTTCGTACTTAGATCAGAGGACGCTCATCCCAGGCAGGCTGCAGGGGCTTCGGGTGGAAGGAATGAATCAAGTAAGGTGCGAATACTGTTTCAGTGATGTATTTATCCCTGAAATAGCTCCGCTACTCTACTGACTTCCTGACTTAGCCTTTCTTTCGTATAAGACAGATAAAGAGTCTGCCCAAATAGAGTAGTCATTTTTGAGTGTTTCATAGGCGCAATCAGTTAATCAATTGGGGAATGGGGGCTTCCGCCCGTGTTAGCTTTAGCTCTTCTTCTTCTGCTAAGGGTCATCCGTAGCTTCTTTGCTTTGAGCGAATCCCCTGTAACGAATTCTTTGGATTCAATACTCCCCACTGCCCGCTCTTTTGTCAACTGCAACTGGAAACTGGAAAAGACCCTCTTCATGGCCTTATTTTGATTGCCCAAAACTAGAGTTTTAAGGTGTGCGATTCAAGGTAAGCAAGAAAGCCGTTGCTTGTTCCCTTGCTTGGTTACGTGTAGTCCCCTCAGTAGGCCCTTATTCATTGTGAGACCTGTTCCAATTCCAGCTATTACAATCCGTTTTTATTTTAGGTACGTCTTTAGCCGTGGTGTATTGCCGAAATCGGATTTTCTATTGAAGCCCCTCTTTTTCGTTTTAGGGCACGCATTTTTTGATTTAGTTCTTTCTTTCTATGTAAATCTTTCTTTTGGTATGTCCCGTGTCAACTTATTCTCTGTTTTAATAGTAGATCTGATCTTCTCTATCCCTCCATTTCGCATTTTTCCAGCCGAATCTCAATCTCTAAAATGGTAAATCAAACGAATGAATTTCGTAATATCCCCCTCCCACTGCTTTCTGCTTCTCCCTCGGCTAGAGCGAAGTCCAATCAATTCATCAATTGCTTATACTCGACTTGCTTGCTTAGTTCCGCGCTTCTGCTTGCTAGCAGCTCTCATCTTTAATTTTGTTGCGTCCTTCTTTTATTCATATTCAATCTTCCGCTTTCATCGCTCGTAGTTGCTCTCTTCCTTAATGCTATCTTCTTCTTAGCCTCGTTTGGCGCTATATACCTTCTTTGCTTCCCCTACGTGTCCATGAACATTAGTTCGAGTCTACGCCCATCTTTCTGAGTGCAAAGCGAGGGTTTACACGCGCGAGTCCAAAACGGGAGGTTTAGTGTGAGTCCACAAAAGGGGAGTTGCCCATAAACTCACATGTTGTCAATTCGAATGCTTTCTAATTTGCTTTCTTTTAAGGGACCATCTACTTTCATTTCGACTTTACTAGTAGAGCAAGGAATTCCTTTCTTTTTTTATTCTGGTAAGTGGTCTATCTGTCCACGACGATAGCTCTTCTTTTATTCAAGACTGATCTTCCCCCTTGCCTTTTGAGCTGGGGCAATCAATCAGTCCATTCATTCCTGCCCTTCATTCAATAGATCGCTTAGCTCTACTTCTCAGTCAATCCCCTTTGTTCATGGCTTTTAATTTCTTGTAATGCTTTTATTTTCTGTAAAGATCTCGATGACCGCTTAATTAATCTTTCCTTTCCCGCTCCTGAATGAGAAATGGTTTTTTTTATTCCTACGGTCTTGGCCTGATAAAAGTGATCTCTGAAACTGAAAGCCTTTCGACTGAAAAGTTACCAATAGAATAGGCTTTAGAGTCGCTCTTTCCAAATAGGTCGAGTAGCCCTTTATAGAAATAGAATGAAAAGGAGCTCTCGGATTCACACGCACAGCCTTATCCTATGAGTCTGCCTATGCTACGCGCCTGCCTTTGAGAGCCTTTCCGCTGGTTCCCTTCGTCGGCGTCATCGAACCACGTTAGCAATCCAGAAGAACTGGAAGCTCGAAACGACCGGTCAAAGGAATTGATCCGTTTAGTTCTGTTCTTCTCCTAGTTTTATAGCACACCCATGTAGAGGGATCTTTCCGACGCTAAGCGCGCTGCATCTCCTGTCCAAGTGAAGAATATCTTGTCCAAGTCCTTCCAGTTTGCATCCTTCTTCTGCCATTGGGAATGGAACATCTCTCAACTTGTAAGTGGTAGAAATTCAGGACTCTGTTGCAGGTTTTGGTTGATTAAAAAATCCTCTCAGAAGCCTTAGTAAAAAAAGGGGACTTTCATGGGTCCGATGGCTCTTTGACTGGTGTGCCTGAAAATGTGATTGATAAATGGGCTTTTGAAACTCGATTTGTCGCAACAAGAGGTATTGTCTCCGCCTTTTCAAGTAGGGATCATCTCTAAAGTCTTATGATCCTCCATTGCTGCTCGGTAGTGGCCTAAGGCTCAATGATTGATCTTCTGCGCTAAGGCTAGCATCTCATCCCATCTTTCATCTACTAGCATTTCTCATCTTTCATCTTATTGCTTTGAGCTCTCTTCGGGAAAGTGTAAAAGTGTAACCTGCTGCTCCTTGATTTCACATAAACAACTGAGTGCCTTCTTTTTTCTTTCTTTGTAGGGCATTGTATAAAGGCTTCCTAATGTCCCACTGGATCCTATTCCTTGACTCTGGTTTTCACAATTGGCTCTGATTCTTGCCGAGGCCTCCCTTATCCCCGAGGCGGGACTTTTCTATGTGATAGAATTCTATTCTGTCTTTCCAAAAGGCCTTTTCCTTTCTCTTTAACCGAATGTTGCGTTTTGAAGCACTGTCTCATTTAGTATCACCCCCCGTCAGTAAAGCTCCGGTGATCACCGCTAGCGCCTGCACTTTTCTTTTTTGTATCTTCGTAGCGGGTCAAAAGCTTCTTCTTCTGCCAAAGTTTTCTGCTACCCGGGTGTGAATATTTTGCTCGTCACACATGCATATATACCCTAAGTTGTGATATGTACATACCTTGTCAACAACGGTTTCTTTCACAAGAGCCAAAAAACAAAAGCTCTGGAGCTAAGCAAGCTATTGGTTATGTTAGAATTTGTTCCGGAAGCATATCTCTAAAGGTCGCTTGATGACCGCTATGGCTTCTGCAAAGCCTCTTAATGCAACAAAAAAAGTGGACCTTGGAACGCCCAGAGGAGCAGCAATGAACTGCAAGTCACCGGCTGGGATCAGAATCTGATACGACATACGACGGGACACGCGTTAACGACCAGACGCCCTGCCCTAACTTAACTGGTTTAGCCGCGACTCGGCTTTTGACTCTGATCAGAGTTTAGCCAATTATGATTCTGTCTTAACCGCTGGCTACTTTATCTTCATAATATAAATACGAATAGGCAAGTGGTTTTCTCGATGAACTCCTTCCTTTCCTGCGCAAGCGAAGCGTCATAAATGGCTTGGTTTTTAAGAGAGAGTTAGGAAAGGAGCTAGCCAGCAGACAGGGAACAGGGAAAGAGCAGCTAGCCTGTTAAGGAGACCCATTTACTGGAGACAGATAAAGAGTCCGGGGGCTCAATACACACCATTACTATTTGAAGAGAGTTTCTCTCCTTATCACGTCCTTCCTTTTCCGGGACTCTACAGCAACAGATCGACTGGGCCTTCAATGACAAGGAACTGCCACTCCCACTGAACCTGAACTGCCCATTCTTCATACGAGACAGATCGGGTTGCCAGAAGTTCTAAGGTCAAAATAGTCATTTCACCCGGGGAAGTCTCTCGGTGTTCCTTGCTTTTATCTATTCGTCATCGGTAGGAGCATACTTGGATCACTATTTTCTTGCTAAGTATAAGTAGCATGCCCCGCATACTCTGTAGCTCAGCCATTCGAAACTTTAATTTGGCCATAGTGGCGGTCGCCTACCTACCTGGAAGTAGTGGATTCTGATCTTATTCCTCCATCCATTCTTTTGTGTTTCTGTGTTACCAATTGCCATTGGAACTACTGCTTCTCGATCCACACTGTTGTTACTATGCTCTTTCTTTTTCTAAGGCGACTTTCTCATTACATTAATATAATAGGGGCCTTTCTTTCATAAAAGAAGGAAGCCTCCATGAACGTAAAGTCAGTAATTGGAGTCTTTGTTTCTTCATCACTTGGAAAGTGGACATTCCTTTTTTTTAATGGTTTTTTTGGTATGGTACCTTCTGAATCGCGGTTCGCTTTTGTGGTGTCTTCAACTCCTTTTCTTTGTTTTGGTTCTCCAGTCTTCTGCTT